TTCGTTCCAACCCTCAATCCTCTTTTCTAGATTCATCGATATTGAATCAATCGAGCGCACTTCTAACACCTGTTCCACTTTTGGAAGACCCTGCGTTATGTCCCCGGATCTCGACTTTTCATATATAAATGTAACTAATGTATCTCCTTCATAAAGGATTTCCCCATAATGGCCACGAACGGTTGCTCCCGGGGTGGCCAAATAAGGCTTAGCTGATCGTATTACTACGGAATCGGCTTGAACAAAGATAACTTGACCCGATTTTAGGTGTGGTCCGTTTTTGGCTATACACACATTTTCACAAATAAACTGTCCAAGGCTAATTATTGTAGATGTCTCTTCACAATAATTGTAACGGAGAAAATACCAATTCAAATTGAATGGATTGAAAATAATGTTACTGCATGGGTCGGGATTATAGAATTTCCCACTTTCATCCATTGAATAATATTTAATTACTTGAAAAGTCCGTTTGAAATTGTCAAGTTGCAAATAGTTAGTTAACAAGATTTGATTGTGAGTTATTAAGTGGGGGGATGATCCTAAAGGGCCCAACGAATTCCTAATTGGAATTGGGGGATCCTTTTGATGAATTGATTCTTTTATTCCATTGTGATATTTTAGATCATTGAATGGACCCATTCGAGAACAGTTGGATGATAACAAAATTATCAATGGTTGGAATTCCTTATTTCACGTATGAATAGTTCCTTGATTTGGGTTAAGGATTTGTTGAATTCTTGCCTTTGAATAGGAATATATGGAGGAAAACGGATTGATATTGGTGTAATCTGATCCATTATCAGCGAGCAATCCTGAACCTGAGGGATCATTCCCTTTTCCGATATAGGAAATAGGGGATTTCGCCAAGTCGATTCTTAGGAAATGTCGAATCAAACCATTTATCCTTATTTCAACAAAAGAAGCACGGGCTTCTTCGGCAGAAGAACTTTTTTTGTCTTGGTCCCAATTCAATACTAAACAAGTCCGAACTAATTGAATAGTTGTGTCATAAATTCCTCGAATTGGTTTGCCGTTTCCATAAAGGATATAATTGATAACTCGAAGTTGCACAATATCCCCTTCCTGCAACATATCGGGGGGAAAAGTGTTGCTAAATTTAGACCGTCCGTTATTTCATATGTGACGACAGGTCGAACCAAAACAAAATTCTTTTTTTTTTCTCTCCACCCGGACCAACCCGCCTACCCGGCTTCTTAGATTTAAAGTGATTTGTGTATCTACCGTCCTTTAGAATGTAACGAATATAGGAAGTTCAGGTGAAATCCTGGACGTAACTCTTATAGGATAGTCGTTCGATAAGTTCAATCCTGGAGATTGAAGATGGAAGCTTGCTCGTGCGGCACTCTTATAGGAAGTTCAGGAGAAACTGCTTGTTATAGGATAGCGAGCCACGAAATTGATCATATCAGGCCACGTGATAAGCTAATCAACTCATTTGTGAACGAGAAATTGGTTCCGTATCGATAGTGGAAGGTTCTTTCTTTAGGAAGGAGATGGGCTTTCTTTTCTAGTCAGGGTAGCCCTCTTATGCTTGCACGGATTAGTTCATCTTTCCGTTCAGTGGGGCTTGAAAGCCCTGCCCGTGTGCTTTACCCGTAGGTCAATGAAATCTTCATTCTTAGCTTTCTTCTACGCCCTGGAATTCACTTCTAATAGAGTTCATATTCTAGTAGCTCACTTCCTGGAGTGAGGAGTTCATTAGCTCATGAAGAATGAGGAGTAGCGATTTTAGCTCATCTCGATTGGAGTGAGGAGTTCATGATCAAGTGAAAATCGAACGGGCCGTTTGTTAGAAGTCTCAGGCTAAGTCCGAAAGTGGCGAGATAGCTCAAGTAGAAAGAATAGAGAGTACGGTTTAGTCAAGCTCATGAACTATTTAATCCGATTCACAATCCATTCCAATCTAAGTTCTGTGGGCTAGTGAGCCAGTTTAGGTTCGAAGACAGGTAACTCAATCTCCGTAGTGGAATAGGGGGTTGCTTGCATACTTTGTTCAGACAGCACAGAATCAGAATCAAAGTCTTTATCCTCCACTCCAAACAAACCTGCCAATCCGATCAAAAACAAGCCCAAAACACGGGGGTTGGGGATTTTTATCACATTGAGATGCTGCCTTAGGAAGAGAAATCCGAAAACAAGCAATTTTCCCGGTAAAACGCAAAAAGGCCGATTTGAGATCCCATCTACGAGCGGAAATGGACTTGCAGCCTAAAATCCCGGGAAAATGAAAGTGGAGATTGAACGCTAGAGGGCGAAGATAGGAAGCCACTTCTACTCAAGCACGGGGATTCGTTTAGTGGGAAGAAGAAGGAAAGGCAATCGAGTACTACCAAAATTCTCTAGGAGCAGGGGCTTGAATGGGACTCTTTCTTAGGGCTTGAAAGCTTCAGTGTTCTAGTGACTTTTCATCCTTGTTCTTTCGGTCGGTGAGTACGGTATCAGTCCTGGGGCTAGGAAGCCACCGCCTCTTAGAAAAGGTTGCTGACTTTGATATTGATTAGAAATCCGAATCTTATAAGTAAAAGTCATGGGCTCACCTTATTATAGAAGTTCTTACTTGGCGAAGAAGACTGATCTATTCGAATATCAAGGCGAAGGGATGCGGGCAAGAAGCTAATAGGATAGGCTCAATAGCTGCTCAGAAAGGTTCTAGTCAGGGCATCATCCCCGCGCTTGAAAGGTTCAGTGTTCAAGGGCGAATAGAACGAGTGTTAGCGCCTTAAACTTTGAATCTCACGAGTGTTAGGGGAGTATGGAAGACTACTTCTTACTCTTCTATTTTTTACCCGCTGCTGAAGTGACGAGGTTTTTCGATCAAGATTTCACCCTTCCTGTTACCCTTCCTATTACGGGCTTCGGTTCCTTCTGACTTGATATCTTCGACTCCTAAACTACAACTTACATTACGAAAGCTCCACCAATACCTATAGCGAAAGCGTACTCCGCGTCCATCTGCAGTGAATTGTTCTGATAGCAGCAAAGGCTTAACTTTACTCTTCGTCTTCGATATTGTTTTGTTCTAACTGGAGTCCCCCACGTCCCCGATATTGGTTTAGAACGAAGCGAGGAAGACTTTCACACCAGCCTTTGATGTAGCGTAGCAAGGATAATGTGGGTGGCTTCATTCTATAAGCTATTGGCAGAGGGAATTCATTGGCTCGACCAAAGCAAAGTCTTAGGCTTAGGAGGAGAATCCGTCACAAACTGAATAAGGAGAAAGCTCAATATCGATAGAAGCTCGACCCGGGAGGAAGTGTCATTCACAAATCTTCTTAGTTCTATTTATAGATAGAATGGCATTTAGAGGAAAAAAATAGGGATCTTCCCTTCCTGGCATAAGTTCCGAAGATTCCTTCCTCCTTAATCCTATTGGGAATAGACGGAGATAAAGCACAAGATGGGCTTCAAGATCAGGTCATTCTCTTATTCTTATAGAGAGGGAAAGCAGTTAAAGCGGCTAAAGACTTCCTTCCCCAAGAGAGCTTCTTTTCTTCTCTTCCTTTCTCTTAATGAATCTCGTAAGTAATTACACTAAGAAATGACTATGAACAAAGGCCCTAATGCCCTCTATCGAAAAAGGAGTAGTAGTACCCATGAGTCTTGGAGTGAACCCCTGTAAAGCCAATCCGGCAATGCCATAAAGGTAAAATAGACTACTTCACTAGATGACACTCACAATGCGTCCCCCGCCCCCGAAGTCTGAGATAGTAGTTCTCATGAAGGTTGATGAGGATTCCTGCCTTGCGAATGCTTAGAGATTAGCTCAATTCCGGGCTCCATTCCTTGTGCTCGTTGATCAGTATCAGATAGAGCAGATAGTGTTGTCCCTTGGCAAAGAAGGTTGACTTCTCTCTCACTTCCGTACTTCCTTCTCCTTCAATGCCGGGGGATAACTATAACTATAGGACAGGAATGCTTTTATTTGATTACTTTCTCGATTAGCTAAAAGATTCCCTTTATTAGATTAGCACATTGAATAGTCGCCAAATAGACTGAATCTTACTGCCGTAGTAGGATTACTTTCGTTATCCTCCCTTTGTCCCTTAACTGCTGAGAGCAAGTATTCTATCTTCGAGTAATCACTTCCCTTTCCTTTTCCCATGTTGGTGGTGGAGCATCTCGGAACAAGTTTTTTTGAGGCGTTCGGTACCGTTGGGGCTTTCGCCTAGACCTTGAATCAAGATTGTTTTATTCCACGTCTTTCGGTTTCTGGTCCAGTCCAGGGAATGCATATCTCGTAAGTAAGTGACAACCTATTATTGTCTTCGATGATTTAGCTTCCAACCTCTTCTCTCTTTGAGAACGAACTCGAGACGATAAACAATGGACAAGGAAGGGCAAAGTGAGCAGCTTTGTAAGCTCCTGATTGCGGAAAGAAGAAAGTCAGATTAGAGCTTCCGATGCAGGGAAAGCTGATTCAGCGTAAACCCCTATTCTGACTGCCCCACTAGCGCTAGTTTGATTCAGGTTGACCTTCCTGCTATACCACTACTATCAGGGCGAGGGACTAAAGCAGCTGATCCGAGAAGGTTACGAGGGGTTACTCTGACTTAGGGCAAGGCCCATCTTCTTAAGGCTAAGCTGATTGATTTGAGGGAGCACAATGCGCTACATCCGTTCTATCATAGCGTTGCCGGTACCATCTTTCACCACCCGATTTATTCAATAGTTGGGCCACTAGTTGCATTTCTCATAGACTAAGGTAGGACCACTGCCGGGTATCAGCAGCGTAAAGAAGCTTCTGACCGGCCTCATTAGTTGCAATCGGTTGAGCAACGAGCTAGGGCAGCTACTTTTACTATATATTAAAAAAGAGAGTCTTTTGTGCTCCGACAAGGGCTACCCCTAATCTGAGATTGTGCTATACTATCACTTCCGCGTAAGACCTCTACCAAAGGTCATGTTCCGACTTCCGGTTCTTCTTTTTCTTTTTGACTTTCTTGCGGAATTGACTTATCATAGGCTGCCCTTTCTCCCCCCTTGGTTCACGATCCAGAAAAGCAAGGAGGTCCCACTATCTGATATAGGGAGCAGGCCACCTAAAAGAAGGTCTGATTGAGCACTTTCTTCACCCGATCTTATGTCTGCAAGATAAAGATCAGACATCTTATTACTTCCGCTATTTGCAGAGATGTCTTTGAAGGCAGGTGCCAAGTAATATGCGAAGTCCGGGTATGAAAGCACAATATAACTCGCGGGAAAAGAACCGCATCGGGGAGAACAGTATCTTGGTTGGAAGCAGCATTCATGTCTTCTTTCTCACCAGATAGGGATCTTTTTCCCTTGAACTATGCTTCAAACATCAACCAATCCGGGAATGTAGTTCTGAGTGAGGTCTTAGGAATCATAGTTCCGACTAGGCCAGGCCGGATTTGACTAAGCCTAGGGTTGTCAGGAATCAGAGAAGCTGTTAGGCAAAGGATAAGAGGTCATACTATTATTACGATAAGCACAATCTAGCGCGGAAAAGAACCATACTTTCTTTCACGGATAGCATTTGACGTCCAGTTTTGAAGGCAAAAAAAGTCACAGACAGCGGAAGGGGGTTCACCTGCTTGACCTAGTTGAGGAGCATAATGAGTTCATACTATTACAAAGCATGCAACGCGCACTAAAAGCAGTCTTTAAGACAACAACCCAGGAATTGATTGATTCGAGATCCCTGTTCCTCAGTAGCTAGGGGAGGAAGCCAGTGTAGGGAAAAGATTTCCTACCTTCTCTATAGGTCAGCAGAGAAGACTCTTCATTTTCAGGCCAAGGCCGGTCTCACTGGAATACCTGTTAGTTACCTATCATATCAGCCACCAAAGAGGCATCCTTCCATCCAGTATGGCTTCTCCACCCGCCGACCATGCTTCAACAGAATGGAATGTCTGACCGTCTTGTTTGTTGCACCATGTGCTGCCCTTCTTTGTTTGACACCAACAAGACTTCTGAATCGCCTTCTTACACCCTTGACGAGGAAACCACCAGACACTGATGCCATTCAATCAAATGGAGAAGCAAATCAGTGAACTACCCTGCACTACTTCTTCTTAAGTCCCGTCGTAGCACTTCTTCTTCGTAAAAAGAAGATTTTTCTCCTCGTAATAATCTTCGTAATCAGAATCTGGATACTTAATCTACGACACCCTCAGGACAGGGACATTATCTACGACATTCATGATTAGAGTCGACTGGACTGGAATGACATTGACGCAGAAACTGAATCAAGAAAGTAGGCAGAAGCTAGAACTGCTCGATCCGGCCGAGGCTTTTTCGATCCAGCGATACCGATAAGCTAGACCAATAGTAGCGCTCCTAACCCAGGGCGGTGGGGTACTATTCAAAAGCATCATTCGCGGATACGAATACCGTTGGTGGTTCAGTGAAAGCCCTTGTATTCCCCCCCATTTCTGATTCTTGATAGCACAGAAAAGAGGAAGAGTCAAAAGGACGGCCTTAGACCAAGAAAACTTTCTTTTTCAAAAGCAAACTAGGAATGCCTGTTCGTGTGCCTTTCCAGAGAGTCCTTAGGCCCCAGCCTTGGCAAAAAGTGGAAGCTACCTCTTCGAATCAGGGACGTTGGTCGTGGAATACCACTTCTAAAGAGTTAGGCGAGTAGCCCTTTCTTGACCAGGAATGACCTTTTCAACTTCTGCCGTTGGACTGGTCATCTGTGAAGCTTTTAGTTGCCTTCTTTGTCCCGTTGGGAGGACCGGTAAAAAAGAGTCCCTTCTTTCCGCACGAAGGCATTCTTCTTCCTATTCTCGATCAGATAGTCTAAAATCTCCATTTTCAGATGGATGGTTGGTAGACATATAGATAGACTTGGCGTCTCGGTACAGAGTGAAATTCACTACCAGCTTTCATACCAAGGAGTCTTCTCCCGTCTAACTTCCTTACTCAAACACTATTCATAGGCACCTGCGCAACTAATTCTTGATGGATAAGGCTGAAGCTAGTCCTTTTCGTTGTGATGGATTGGATTCAGCAATTGCAATAAAGGCTATTCTTGCCTGCTCCGCTACTAAACTCACTTGGAGAAAGCAACTCGGTCTACCGGGACAGAAAGTCAAGTCATTTATTTTCCCCATTGTCAAACTAGTAATTGTTCTCGGAGTTGGCTTAGTGGCTGCCCCTCTTCTTCTCCTTGTGAGGTTAGGAAGCGAAGGTCAGGCGGTGATATCTATATGGCATTTGAAGCGTAGCTGGCACGTTGAACCATGTCTGTCAACGGTGAAAGATAGCCCTTCATTTCTTACCGCTCCATACGTGGTGCCGGTTGCTGATTGGCCCTATTTTGGATTGTCCCAGCTAGGGTAAAAGTCCCAGTCAAGACTCAGGCGACTAGCTCTTCCGGCTCTTTCTCGCTTGCAGCTGTTAGTAGTAGCTCTCTCCGAGCTCCGGGGCTCTGCTGTTAATAACTAATAAATAGGGGTGGTTCGGGTTGTTGTTAGGTAGGCTATGGATAGCTGCCCTGTACTGAAAGTTGAGATAAAGGTACCCCAAGCCCGGATCTATTAATATAATAAAAGACCTCGGCTAAGAGGGTCTCGCCCCAGGACTACCTAATTGAGTCTATTGAGAGACCACACCCTACGCTTTCTTTCTCCAGCAGCTAATGAAAAAGGCGGGTTGGTTGGGCTTTGTTAGTCTAGACCTAGCAGGGCCTTTCCTGTACTTCCCGCTCAATAAAGAAGGCTGCTGTGCCCGATCTCGCATGACGCAATGGGTCGAATCGTGAAGAGGAAGACAGGGTTGGGCTGGAAGGCTGGTAAGGCTCGCTCTGTTCTCAATCCCCAAACCTACAACTGATCTGATAAAAATATCTAACCGAAAGGTGGGAGGAATTCTATTGTTTTCCAAGAATGTTGAGCCGAGCCAGACACGAAGGAGTCTTGAAGAAAGATTATGATTTCTTCATAGGAAAGAGATAGAGGCTACTCCCCGAAAATGCCTTTTTGAAGTTGGGGCTAAAAATTCATACATAGAGTAGTAGGCTTTAGAGTCGGAAAGAAGTTCGGACATAATACTCTTCTCTATAGGAACCTTCCCAGCTTGAAGAGGCACTATTGGCTTTCATTTCAGTAAAGAAGAAGTTTCCCTTTTCGAGTGCTCTCGTATAATAAGCCCAGAGTAGGCTGCTATTGAATCCAAAGCAAAGCTATTGCTCCGGGGTTGAAGGACAAAGCGCATTTCGTCCGTTGCTCTTTGAGACAGATCTTATCTTCTGTTCTTTCATCAGTTTACTTTGTTTGGGAAGGTGCTGTCGTATAAAGAGGAGAAAGGCTGCTTTTAGCTTTTCAGACTTTCCTGTTCTGCTATCCGCTGTTCTTAGCTCGAAGGGTAGTGAAGTGACGAAAAGGTATTCAGTCACCCAAGGGATATGACAGCACTCTGCCTCTTTCTTTGTCGGGATAGCTTTGGCCTTCTGTTGTGAGTGAAGGAGATTCCGATTAAGCAGGGGAAGGAAACCGAGCCAAGTAGTGAGGCTAAGACAGAAAGATTAAGAGTTAGATCACAGAACAAATCCAACTACCAATCAACTGAGCAGGTATTGAACCAGATGCTGAACCAGAGCAAAATTCCGTAGTTAGTCTTCTCGAACTCGAAAGGGTAGGCAACTCACTCAATCAATAGGAATTCTCTCGCTTACGCCCTAGAAAGAAGCCTTGGGCTAGGAAACAGAGAAAGGGAAGTAGTAATGGTTCATGTAGCAGTGGAAGATATTAACTAGGCTACGAAGAAACTTCCGGGCTTATGACTCGCCTGTAACTGGCTGCAAGGAAACTTACTTCAAAGACTCGGGATTGCTCACTCGCTTACACCCTCTAACTTTTACCTAGTGCTTTATTTTATTATCCCGCTGGGACAGACAATGCCAATGGTTACAGCTACAGCCAAAGACTGACCTAGATAGCTTTCCCGTCTTACCCCTTACGAAACGAAAATGTCAGCGCCTATTCGAAAGAAGTGCCGGATAGAAGTAAGAAAATTAAGGGAAGAGGAGATCGATCCGCTCTTTCCATCTCAAGATCCGCGGAATATGCCATCGGAAGAAGAAGAAAGGGTCATGAGACATCGATTAGACTAAGGAAAAAGCGTAGTTTCGAAAGGCTTGTGATAGAGGCTTGAAGATGCTCGACCGTAGGGAGAGGAGAGCTGGGAGGGAAGCGAAAGCTTACTTGATGCTAGGCAGATCTTCAGTGCTTCTTTCCTGAAGCTATGAAGCTAGTAAGTGTGTGCTATCGGTAGAATGAACACAAAGATAGACGCTTTTAGCCCTTTTTCGGATAGCCGTTCAGTGCCGCCGGTTAATAAGTCAGTTAGTGAATCTCTCCCTTCTTCTTATTCTTGTAGAGCTAGGCTTGACAGACCTTCTTCTCTAAAGGAAAGGGGCTTCTTTTGTATAGAGTCTGACACCTGCCTATTGCTGGAAGCTTTTTCTAGCGGCCAAAGCAAACAAAGATAACATAGAAAGAATAGGGTGGAAAAAGAATATGACAGAGCAAGAGAAGAGCTCACTCACTTGAATAATGATTCGAGATCGAGCCAGGGTGAGGCTTCTGCATGGAGGTTTTTCCACACAACCAGGTCCGACTTCTCGTCTTCGATAGCTCTTAACCAACCTGCCTAAATAGGTATGACCAATCCTCCAGCGAAAGGGCGTTAAGCGTGAAAGATTGATTCCCACTAGGGGGATCTCCACTAAGAAGGAGTGTGCTAATCATTGGCTAAAGAGGGAAAAGAAAGGCTCCCGTCCCCTTCTCAGGTTTCTGAGATTGATTGACTCCTTTCTAGTAAGGCGGATGCCGGGCCTTAAGGAAGGAAGATAGAGCTCTCCTGAGTTAATAACGCAGTAAAGATATGACAAGCGTTCATAGCAAGTTTGGTAGGACTCAAGCTCAAAGTTAGCTATCGTTTTGGCCTAACCTATAGGGGATTCTTGCTTGGATCCTAAGCCAAAGGCCCCGGCTAAGCCTACTCAAGAGCATCAAAGGCAAGAGCAATACCTCACACCAGAAGAAAGAAGAACTCCTTACTCGCTCGTGTACCCCACCCGGGATCCACTCGCTAGCTCAGTTAGAACGAAATTAGGACTATTCCCACGAACGAATGAGCGACTCGCCAGGTTCGAACTGACATAGGTGAATCATCGGCCTATCTTCCATCAATAGGAGTCGCTTTGTTTACGCAGTTCGGTTGGCTACGAAGCTTTCCTACATCTGCGGGCCGCTAGTCCGAGGCTACCAAAACAAAACAAAAACGCTACGCGAATACGAATGTGATCGAAAATGCCATAAGTATAGAGTAAATATGGTGGCCCTCTAGGATAGTAAAAGAAAATGGTAATGAACATCTAAATAACTATGAAGGGATATTCACTACTGCTGAAAGGTTAACCCCCGCTGCAGTAGAAGTTAATAGTAAAGCGATACCAAGGACACCCACTAAGAGTGCAGCCTTTTGTGGAGATTTATAGGTGGGAAGACCAAGTTCAAAACTTCTTACTATTAGTTCGCTTACTAACTCTCATTCTCAATAGACGGGAATTATAAAGTCAGAGTAGGCAGAGGTAATCGAGACCGCTAACCATACCCTCGGAAGAATAATGTTTTATCACGACTCCGGTACACGTTGCCAGCCTAGGCATGCGAGATATGGGTGTATTCGCTGATAGGAGCAGCGACAGCTTGGTATTGGTGAGGAAAAAACCAGTAGAAGAGAGGCCATAAACTCGAAACTTAGAAACTATGTTGAGGTCTCATCCGTATCCAATGCATTCGAAGAGATCCTCTACTAATCTATAGGTAGACTTCACACAACCGAATCGAAGTAAAAACTATAAGCAACTACATCAATTCTTCTTGACGTAAAGTAAGGGGAAGTGGTTCGAATCCACCTCGTGGTATGGCATAAGTTCCAGGAAAGGTGGAGAAAAGGTACTTTGCCAATGACTGAGGAAGGTCGTCCGCTATGTCTTACCGATTCTCCGAAGACCATACCTTAGTGCCAAAATGGGGATTCAATCGTGATTCTCCGGTTGGAAAATGCCCATGTCAGCGATCTTTGAAGCTATAAGGTATATAGAGACCTTGTGTCCCAAGGAATGAGACATGTGTCCTACTCTATTATATAGACAAGTGTCTAAGTAGGCAAGGGTTGCCTTAGTTCCCAAGTAAGTTGCTATGTGTAAGGCCATGTGTCTAGATATCCGTCTTGTGAGTCCTTGTATGTATCCAATTGAGTGACACTTGTCACTTCCATGAAGGCTCTCTAAGTATATATATAAAGTCGCCCTTGAGAGGAGAAGCAGAGGAGAGGTTGACACTTCTGAAGATAGTGTGAGTGACTCATATGTCTTAGGATTGAAGTCCTTTGTAAGCAAGCTTTGAGGGGAATGAAAATTGTTTACTTTTTTTTTATTGTGCCTAGATCTCTTTCTCTATTTCTGTTTATCTCTCCCTTTCTTTTTCTTCAGCTAGCGTACCTTACTCCTTTTATCCTGCTTTCTAAAACAAGGAAGGGAAATGAATATCTGATACTCTTTGAGTCCAGTACTGAACAAGAAGGAAAGGAAGGACGGTCGGTTCTATTCATTCCATTCTTGAATTGAAATGAATATATCATATGTAATGTTCGAAATCGCTGATGGACAACCAATCCTTGTCCAGTAACCATTCTGAGTTGAAGTAGGACGTATGGCCAAAGGAAGAACTACGGCAATCTAATTACTATGCGGCTTCCAGTAGTACTTAGCTAGCTGACTATGTTTTGATCGTCTCTCGTCCAACCATAGAAGAAGATGAGTACGAGAAGGCAGGGCTACCGGCAACTCTTGCTATCCTTTATCTTTTACCGGAGTTTGAGCCCTTTTCTCGTGTATCGTTGCCTTCTTGCCTCCTGCGTTCCCGAGGAAGAGAGTAATAGTGTGAAATGTAGCCGAACTCATCGCTAACAATTTGTAATTGAGTGCCCGTAGGGCTATAGAATCCACTATGTACTCGGCGAACCAGTATGATATCGTTATTGGCTGTCTTTGGAAGAGCAGCTAAGCCGTTCAAAGAAGAACAAGCAGTTCGCCGCTTTCACATGGCAGAACCCATCACAGCACAGGGAGTCTGGCGCCCCTATACACTCATATCTCGACTTTACAACGGATATTTGTTGTGCCCGCCTAACCTTCGCACTAATAAGCACACAAGACACATAGTCATATGGATGCCTGTTTTACTATGCGCGATAGAATACTAAACCAAGCATTCAGGATTACTCCCGCACCAGATAGTTCTCAGCCTGCATGCCCCGTACTCTCAAATCGAATATCTCGTGGCACCACATCTTTAGACAAAGGGCAGTTTGCGCAAAGACAAAGAAAAGCCGAGTACACCGGTTTAACGAAGTCAACACATACGCTATGGACCATGCCAATAAACAACAGGAGCTGTATCAGAGACTGAGTAAGTTATAGCAGTCTCTCTTTCATGAAGTGTCAGCGCGAACTCTTGTTCATCCTGATTCCCAAGAGGCCCCATAAGAGACCTTTAAAGGCACGCTAACGAGGAAGATTTATCGTCACAGGCTTAAAGAGATCGATTTCCTGATGATCTAAGTCAAGCAATTGTGACACATTATATTATATCGACTATTTGTATAAAACAAAATCAATAAGATATGGCAGCTTCACCCGGAATGGGGAATAGGAATGGAATAAGCATCGACTTCTCATACTATATATGGTTGAACTAGCTACCAGCAACCTAAGGGCAACGAAACGAACTTAGGCAAGTGAGTGAGTGGCAGTGCAGTTGCTCCTCTGGAAGAAAAAGACAGATCTGATACTTATTTATTTAATACGCAATTCACAGTGTCTAGTGACCTTCCGGCGACGAAACCGATAGTACTGAGAGTCGAGTTAAGAAGTTCAGATTTCATAAGCAAAGAGAGAAGGATCAACTAGCCCGAAAAGAGAAAGGGGAAACAGTAAAGTAGCGGAAAGCCTTTCTGAAACAGAAAGTTGAGGCAATTACCAGTGGAAAAAGAAAAACTTGGAAGAGTCCCCTTCGGTGGTGAAACACCTTTTCCGTGGTTGACTCATTCGCAGCTACCAAGGGGGTACAAGCGAGTACGAGTCATTCAATCTAGATCCCTTCCGAGGTTCTGAAAGAGTTCCTCACTCATTCTTCTTTCTCTTTCTCAGTGCCACTGCAAGTCATTTCGTGAGAAGTACTCCTTCTATACGTCTAAAGTAAAGCAAGGGAGTGACTGTGACTTGTGCTTCCGGTGAGTGGCATCAGTTGGAGCGGTATGCGATGGCGCCGGATCGGATATGGATGGGCTCGGTCCTACACTCGACTAGGCTACAAGTCCACTACTTGCTTCCTCTTTGGTTGGAATTCTGGTCTTATCCGCGAAGAAAGCCAAAAGGAGAGGCTGTTTATCAGTTTAGTTTATCGAGGAAAGGCATATCTAAAGTCTAAAGGCTGGTCAATCCAGCTAAATTGGATCTTGAATCAACCCACCTGAAGAAATGGAGTTTTCTGCTAGTGGAAGGGGAGGTTTTGTAATAGAACTTTGCCCCACTTGAAAGATAGTCTATGGTGCACGAAGTCCCTTCCAGGGAAGAGCTTTTAAACACAGTCAATTCGACACAGTAGGCCCATCGATACCGAGACAGCTTGTACGCTGAAGATCTTCAACACACTCTCGTAACTCCTTACACATAGGAGCATCCGTGGTCAATACGAGCAAAGGCTTCAGAGCCAATCAGAGTCACTTTCTTTTCTCAAGCTGACTAAACAACAACAGGTATTTCGGGCACCATAGACTTTCTTGTGCTCAGAGATCGCAGAATTGAGGAGATGGATTTAGAAGCTTCAATAGAGAGAGCTGCAGCTTTGTTCTTTCTTTGTGAACAATAGGGGCAAAGGCCTCCCTCTGTGGACTAATCAAACTCCTTCTTTCCGGTAGAGGAATAGCGTAGACCATAGGTCAACAAAACCGAGGCCGACATCTTACTTCCCTGATCGATAAATTTACTTTCATAAGCTTTTCACAGGTGGCCAAAGAGATTTAACGACTTAAAGAGGTACCTCACGACTGAAAAGGTTTGAAACTAGCGACGCATTATTTGAGTCTTTCTAGAGCATCTAGAGGGGAATTCATCCATGGTCTGCCTTCCTCTACTTATACTTTAGAAAGGACTTATGAAGAGTCTTTTTATAGAGTATCCAATCCTTATATAAATCTTGTATGCAAGTTGGCACAGCGCTTTCGCTTTAAATAAATCTCGCTCATCTGGTCAAATCAGCTCTTCTGCCTGTGTATCCCATGCCCGGTGCCGTTGATCTGTCTGATGGGAGAGGTCCATAAGGGGGAAACCCTTTAGCTTTAGCAAGTACTACTCCTATGTTGTCGGATAGGATAACCGATGCTAGTTTCGCTCTTGCAGTAAGTTTGAAAGGTAATGCAGAAAGACAGAACTCTTCTTTATATACATAATTCTTAGTCAGAGGAAGAGAAGAGGAGAGGACTTTTTTGATAAAGTAAGGAAGACGCGGCCTAGCTACGCATAGCCCTGTTCTACGATGAAAGACCTTTCTGCCTTCTTCCTTCGTCAACTGCACTGTGAGAGAGACTGTCTTCCGGTCGAAACGTAGCAGCCTGTAGGTACAGGGAAATCCTGTCACTCACTTTCGTTCACCAAAAACAAGACTCAAAACGGCAGTTGAAAGAAAGGGAACCCCGGAGCGAGGAAGTCAATGATTTGGCTTCCGAAGCGTAGGTACCAATTCATATTCTTTCTCTTCTAGTAAGGCCTGCACTCGACTCGACTAATAAATAGGTTGAAGTCGCTAGCCAGTAGCTAGATAGGGCGAAGAAGCAACGGAACTACACCTATGAAAAAGAAAGCTAATGCCGTACCGTACGAGGGGAAGGAGAGACAGTGAACGAACAGCTCGGCTAGCCCGGAAAGAAGGGAGTAAAGCGCTTACCACAGAAATCACAGAACACCCACTAAATCTCGATTAAAGAAAGACAACAGCGGAAGCAATAAGGCAGGCAGCCCAAACAGAGAATGCAGACAGAACGGAATGATGAAACAAGCAATCGGAAGTTACAGGAAGGATATTAATAATAAGGATAATACGGAAATTAAAGGAAGGAAAATCCTAAAGGTAATGGAGTGGAGGTTGTTGTGCTCGTTCCCGTCCTTCGCTTCGTAGTTTGATTGCTGGTAAGCAACAAAGTTTGTGCCAGGTAGAAGAATTGGAGACAACATTCTGCTAGCCCAGGAGCTTTTGAGGAACTATCACAGGAACTCTGGCTCTCCCCGCTGTGCTCTTAAGGTTTACTTTCAGAAAGCCTATGACACAGTTAGATGGGATTTTTTTATTGCTACTTTGCGTACTCTTGGCTTTCCTGGGATCATGCTGCAGTGGATCAGGGAGTGTATTTCTACAACCAGGTTTTCCATTAGTATTAATGGTGAGCTAAATGGTTTCTTCCCTGGGGAAAGGGGGCTTCGACAAGGTGATCCTTTGTCGCCCTACCTCTTCGTACTAGTAATGGAGGCTTTTTCTGGAATGCTTAATGGCATGGTTAATGAAGGGCAGTTTCGGTTCCATTGGAGATGTCAGAAAGAGAGCATCACACACCCCTGTTTCGCGGATGACCTCCTCATTTTCTACAAAGGGGAGGTTAGATCAGTATCAAAGATAAAGGACTGCTGTTAGCAAGTTTCCGGTAAGCTACTTTACTTATTATTATGCTAGTGCTCCTCACCCGAGAAGCACTAGCTAATCTTTCAGCCTTTTGAAGGAAAATACTCTTAACGTAGCTTACTTTGTCGTTGGGTCTTAACAATCTTCTTTGCTTGGAAGAGATAAACCCTTTTTAGTAGAAACAAAAAAGGTGACCTTGCCCGGGTGCTCCAAGGATGTACTTCCTTGGTCTCGCCGTTACCAGTAGCAGTAGATTACCTAACTCAAGTACACGAGTCATCTTCTTACCAGTAACTAGTCCCTTGCCCTGCTATATGCTTAACTACATAATTGTAATTCTTTACAGTGAAAGAAGTTGGGCGAGTAGGGCATTGTCTTACGCAGGCAGGTTGCAATTGATTAATTCCATTCTTTTTGCCATCCAGACTTACTGGTCATCCTTGTTCATTTTGCCTAAAAGTGTGATTAAGCAGGTGGAGCAAGTTCTTCGGAATTTCCTGTGGAAGGGGAGTGACCTCAGCCATGGTGGGGCAAAGGTTGCCTGGGCGAGTATTTGTCTTCCTAAGCAGGAGGGTGGTCTTGGGATTCCAAATTTTGAGGTTTGGAACCGAGCGGCTATGCTCAAACACATCTGGCACATTTGCTCAGACGGTGACCAATCTATCTGGTCTAACTGGGTAAGATCCTACCTCATCAGGCATAGAGATTTTTGGGAGATGAGGCGCCCAGGAGTATGTTCTTGGGCTTGGGGAAAGCTGTTAAAGTTGAGAGAGGTAGCCCGTGGAAATTAGAAACGTGAAGGTAATAGGGTTCTTTGGACTGAGACTCCCAATGGAATATTTTCTATAAAGAGCGCATGGGAAAGCGTTCGCCCCCGTGGCCCTAGGGTGGATTGGCATAAGGTTGTCTGGTTTAGCAAAGGGATCCCTTTTGAAGACAGGGCACCTAAAACCTTTCATACGCACAGGAAGACCGAAACCCTTTCCTAAGACAGGACCGAAGTCAACTTCAGAGCAGCAGAAAGACAGAGGCAATACCTCTACTCTTCCCAAAAGCAAGTTCCTAGAGCTGTTTAGTAATTCGATGCTTCACTCCACGGTTGAAGCAGCAGGACCGGATGCTAGATATTTGGCTATGCTTCACGGAAAGACTCCACAGTCAGGGAAGGAGTGGCGGTAGCTTCCTTTGTCTGCAGCTACAACTGGCTTTGCTCCATCTTTCTTTCGAGAGCGAGGTGCCTCACCTATTCAGTTCTGGAATGCCTTAGTGAGCGGAGTTCCTTTCGTTAAGCAGCGAGAAACTCCTAATCTTCTTACTCCTTTTCTTAATCCGACATAGGATCTTAACCTTGGGTACGAATCCCACCTCCTCGCCCATGCCCGCTTCCTACGCGCATGCATTCCTAACACAGGAACCGAATCAGAAAGATAAATAGAAACTTTTTTCTTGACTTTTGAATCTACTTCATTTATTGTCAGACAATCCTACATCCATTCCATTTCCGAAAAAGACTATTTTATCTTCTCTGTCACAAAGTCGAGTTAAAGACCAACGATTCGAATCATTATGCTCGATAAAAGGAAGAAGGGTAGCTAGAAGTGGCGCTATTACATATAGAACCTTGAGTTTTTCTGGTCTGGACTGATCCAAGGTTCTTTCTATGAGCTCGGAGTTGAAGGAGCTATACTCTAGTTAAGGAAGCTACTGTGCTGTTGTGGAAGGTTAGGATCTCCTTGTTCTTCTTCTTCTAGATTGTCCTTGTTTGGTCTGTTATCCCCTGATGGAGACTCGAGAGACCTTGTGGTGTGCAAGTTCTGATTGTTACTAATATGACTCCGAAAACGAGGTTTTAGAAGACCTTTTTCCTTCTATTGTAGTGGCAGGCTTGGAAGCGGACTTGGAAGCCAACTCAATCTTCTGCTGGTATGGCACCTGCTTATGAATACTCTTTTTTGGCAGGAAAGCTAGGGGAAAGAAAGGCTGTTCCTGATCTCTTTTCCTGATATGAAAGTAGCTTGCCTTGGTGTGAATTCGACTACGGTAGATCGAAAAGAATCTGGTTCGAGGAGGCGTAGCTGCTATTTCATCTCCTGCTGTTGCCCTTGTTTTGTTGGTCCTTGAGTAAGGCCATTCGGAAAATGATTTAGTAGTTAAATAACCCGGCTTTTTTCCCTTATTACTTATTAAGTCTTTTTAGAACCCGGAAATCGTAGACAAGATAAAGCCGGGAAACTTTTTTTTGTTCTTGTTGATGTAGTTGCCTTCCTTGTGATTTCATCGAGATTTGCTTTGACCCGGGTTGAAAACTTTTGTGCCAACCTTCTCGCCTAGAAGGCAGAACTCTGAACCAAGCCCAAGGGAAATAGCTGACATTGTTGAATTAGCTGACAGAAGAAGCGAAAGGTATTCTTATTTAAGTTCGCCCAATCCTCGCTCTAAAGGCTAAGCTTGATAGACCTATTTGCCTAAAAAAAGTGGCATACGGTTTAGCCCGTTAAGTCAGAAACTAAAAGGAATCTTCTAAGAAGGAGCACGGATGGAACTTTCTTGTCTTTTTTCTCCCAGACGTTCGAGAATTGGCATTTCTGTCAGGCTATGCCCTTCCAGGAAAGTCTTCGCTGGATTCAACCGAGTTAGGAGTTTCGAGGACAACTTTCCCTTATTCATCATCCATCTTGAGCTTGACGGCTTGCCCGTGCGTGGAGTATTCCGTCCATTTTTTTATTGAAGGCAAATCAAGATCTATTACTATCTGTCTTCAAAGGATCCGTTGTTAGCAGTGTCATCAATATAAGCGAATTGGCTGGTTCCAAGGCCGTATACTAATAAAGATAGGCGCTCCTTTACCCTTTACCGGATACCGGAGGCTGCTACTATGATGCCTTCTTTTGGATTGTATACCACTAACGACTATCAAGATAGGCAGGCTATCCATGATATGTTCTTTATGGAAAGACGGTTGAGGGGCACTACACTGACTCGCTTTTCCGAAAGGTTTGATCTTCGCCGCAATCCGCCTCTTTCCCAAGTCTCTCTCACCTTGAAAGCACCTAAGAAGAAGAGCATATTTCTAAAGTTTCGTTTGGATTGAATCTCTTCTTTGCCTGACTGCCCTATGTGGTATATCCCTCCCTGGAATGAAAGAAAGTCCCTCCTCACCTTCTAGTAAGACCAAAACGGAGGTATCTCCCAAAGCTGAGGTATCCACGGCATTCCTCAACACCTATAGAGGGAAGAAGGAAGACAAAGAAAGAAAATGAAAGGGCAGCGGAAGATGAAGCGATAGGAGATTCTTTTTCACCAGATGAATTGAGTGCTTCGGGGGCACTTCTTCCCAAGTCGGATTTAGTAAGACCGGGCTCACTTTTCTAGTTAGTTCTAGACAAAGACTTCAGTGAAGGAACGGAGGAAGTAAGACAATGTAGTCTGAGTTTAGCGTAATTCCTGTATTCTTTCATCAACCTTGGCCGGTTCATATTAGAATGCTTCTCAGGCCTCTTTATCTTTAATATTATATGTCTTCCTTGGACTGAAAGAGTAGCAGGAGAAGATCCCCAACATGGGATAGGTGAGGTTTGGATTGCAGCTAGCTAGGGAGGTTTTTGTCTAGAGAATCTTTCTTTTTCTTGAGTTATAGAAAGCTTAGTGAAGTCATACCTTTAGGATTTATTTCCCTGAAGTGAAGCTAGATGTCTTGCTATGGCTTTGGTAAGGCCGAACTCTTATTAGAGCTAGAGAGTTTATTTGTTGCTCTTTGGATTTGAGATATCCACCCGGAGGGCACCAGTTGCTAGAGTTGTTCTTTAGTTAAGAGTTGCTGAGTTATTTCCGCCCGAGGAATGCTATGAATCGGCTTTTTCTAGCCTCTCTCTTAGGGGCTGGGGAGCCCCTACACGAGTAGGAGAGCGGGTTAGCGGGAGTTCTGAGTTAGAGTAGTTCAAGCTGTGTGACTAGCTAGCCTAAGGGATGTTCTCCCCAAAGACTTCCTTCATCTTCTCTCTTAGTTAGGAGCTAGAAGGCAGAAGCTAGTAGCCCTAGTCTCTCTCACCTAGGAGTCCCGTCCCAGCCATTCCTCTTATTTGAATATCCTCCCTTGGCTTGGGGGACTCTTTCAATTGCTGGAAGATCCGCTTATTATATTTACTTAAGTAAAGTGATGGCTGAAGACGTTTGTTGTGATTCATCTGACTAACTTAGCTTAGATTCCCCGAACCTCTGGGCTCCATTCTATTACCGAAAAAGTGCTAAGTTTCAGTGTGTGTTCCGCGATTGGTTTTTGTTTGTGCATCTTTCTTTTTCCCATGCTTTCCGTTGGAAAACAACCAACTCCCAGTGCTTTCTTTTTTCGGTATGCCGCTCCGCGAGCAAGGAGCGAAAGAAGTAAGTGAGTTTTTTTGTGGAAATGTCAGAATTTTCACCGATTTGTATCTCGTTTGTGATCAGTTCGCTAGTTTCTTTGATCCTACTCGGTCTTCCTTTCTACATGAGTATTAACCCGATAGCGATAGTTTTTCGTTGGATTGGCCAACGAATCATAGGGTTGTTATTTCTGGGGCTAACTTTTTTTGTGTGTGTTCACCTGGGGCTGATGGACGGGTTCGAGACCCTGCTTTCAAAGGTAGGGTTCGCTTTAGGGGGGCGCGCCCTCTCTTCCTTTTTGAGAAAGATGGGCTTCCCCGCTCTTTACATTTGTTTGGTTGTGAAAACTACCTTCCTCGCGGCCGGACAAGCGCCTAATTTTATGTCTCCGTCTGGAGCGGATGAGGGAGCATCAAGCTCGGAAGCGACGAGCGTGGGCCAAGGGACGATCCGGAATGAAGCTTCATCCTCGAGCGTAGGGACATCATCTGGAGCTGAGAAAGCCAACTCAGGTGTCGATCAAGCTTCCATACCCTCGCTCGCATCCATAGAGCAAAATAAGCCTTCCGGCAGGGAACAACCGGTTGAGCAGCCCCAGATGGAGCCTCCCCATCCGCCAACACCCCCCAGGCCCGCTACCCATGACAAAGGCACCACCGCAAATGAGGCGGCTCCCGTGCGCGAGCAACCCCAAGAAGCAGAGCGCTCCGCTGCGGAGGAGGTGGCCCTAGCCGGGGCGAAGGGTGTGGCCGCGGAATGCGGTAAATGCTTATGTCAGGGGGTCTTGAGCTTTTATCTTCATGTGCTACCTGTCTACAGGACAACATAAGCCCAGAAATTTAAAATCTTTGGTCTGGTCTATTCCTGCAATAAGGGTAGGGCTGGGCAGCAGCTTTACCCCCGAATAGAATCTAGCCTTTCAAAAGGTGAGGCCCCCTTATGGGGGAGGGGAAAAGTGGGCATGTGGGTTTCCCCCTTTAGGAAAGTTTCTTTACATCTAGTGAATGAAGGTCGCATTGAAGCTAGTTAAATATGGTCTTAGACTTTAGAGTATTGGGCATAAGGATCTGCTTTCTCCTACAATTGAAAATCATCCCGATTCTGCTCCCCGGGCCTTAGCAGCCCATCCCATAACCCGCTTCCCTCGACTGCCTTCAGAGAAGAGGAGGGGGATTTCGAAGAATGGAAATTAAAGAGAGGTGGTCAAGGGCGCTTGCGGGAAGAAGAAGTTTTCAGCCTGAATGAAGAAGGGAAGAGGGAAGCAAGCAAAGCACGAAAGGAATGAGTTACGAATTGGTTATGTTCGTCGTCATTTCCGAAGAAGGATCATCAGAGAGGAGAAATCTACTTTCATTGCCCCTGCAAGCACCCTCACCCCCTATCACAACAAGGCAGAGCTAACCCTTAATTCTACTGCTCTCTAAAAGGCCTGCCTATTCTATTAGTAAAGCTTGGATAACATAGTACTAGGACTTACTAGATGAAAGACCGTGATTGGTGAAGGTACCAAACCCCACGGAGCGGTAGCTGCTATCTATAGGATCTTTTCTAAGAGGTTAGGTGGTTAAGTCGAAGCGGAAAAAGAGAGTAAATCATCGGTCGTGCCGGGATTTTTTTCCTACTTCCAGCTGAATGAGGGTTTTTTACGTCACCCCTGCTGAAAGTGTCCAGCTCGTAAACTCGCTCCTGGTCTTTCGTTCGCTATTCGAATGTCTGGACCAGGAGAAATGTACGAAAGGTGGTCTTGTCCTTTCCTTTCCAACTAGTAGATAGTAGCTCCGTCGTTGATCTCTCCTCTTCCCGGCCGGCTGTGACTCCTATGTCCAGACAAGGACTATCGATTCCTAACGAACCCATAGACTCTTCTATCATTCGACCAGATCTTCTAAATTCTTAATTATCCGGCTTCGAGCAACTAATAATGGAAAAGCCCCTAATTTTTTAGTAAAGCGCTGGCGTTTAGCACCAACTTAGTAAAGTAATAAAAACCTCCATTTGGGCGTGCTGCTATGATGTAAGGTGCAGTCGTCCAGAGACAGCAGGATGTATGGTATAGGGCCCCTATTTCCTCTTCCTTAGAGTCCTTTATAGATTTCGAGTCGGGAATAGAGCAGTGGCTTATTCGGCGCTATATCACAATTCATTCATTCTCGGGCATAGCTGTTCACGAAAGGTGGCATGGGACATCTGTAGGCGGCAGGCTTTTCTTCCTTTTTAGAACTTAGAGTCTGTCGCATAAGCTAGGTGGCTTGCCTCAGGCAGTCTGTGCTTTCTAAGCCCTCTTTCTCGCGATCTTGCTATCCAGTATTTTCCATCACTTCTCTTATGAGCCGGATCTACTCCTCAATATGAATCCAGAGCCGATACCTTTACCTTTTATTGGTAAACCGATGCTGATCTACTCTACTATTCGATTTATTCACGCAAGTCAAGCGTGAAGCGACCTGAAGATAAGGACTACAAGCGGATCGTTGCTGTAGTCGATTGCTCCGGAATTGGGCACCTTCCCCATATCATGATGGCGGAGACAAAAGAAGTTTGGGGCGCAGGCAGAGCGAACCGCTTTCGGAAGAAAAAGGATCACTGCTGCTTTTAGGAGTCCCTCTAACTATCAATATCATAAGAGAAGAAAGCCTTTATACGATACGCTATGATCCCGCTTACTATCTCCTCAATCTAAGGGAGGTAGAAGCTTATAGGTAGTAGCCTAATACTTTGTTGTCTCTTACTATACTACGATATTTTCATTGATCGTAGCTAATTCAGATTCCATTGCGAAAACCGCTCCTTCTTCCACAACCGATTCTACACAAGAGCCAAAGAAAAGAGCCTTTTTCTTCCTAAGGAGATATTCATTAAACCATTAACAGTCGAACCGACCGGAGAGAGATTGCTTTTCTCACAGACCAGAAAGCCAGGAATTGCTTCCATCACAGACCGGAAAAGGTCACCAGCCTCAAAGCCGATAAGACCCTAAGACGCGACAACAACAAAAGGTATTTTCTTTCAAAGAAGCCCTGATTACCTTGAAAACAACGACCTTCTTATCTACGCTATTTAGCCCGACTCCTTCTCCTTTGTCCTAAGAGCGGATGAAATAGCATCTATAAGAGCTGCAGCTGATTCGATCAAAGAATCGTGCTACTTCCATGAAAACCAGGAGCTGATTCGATGCCATCTCTTACTAATTGCGCATTCTCTGCTCGTGTCTATCTTTGCTATTCAGTTGAATGTCGGATGCTGTTTAAAGATGAATTTGATCCTCCTCGTGGGATATCCTAACTATTGATCCGGCTTAGTTCAAATAGCCCTGGCTAGATTCTATAGCTGCTGAGTCAATAGCAGGGGATTCTGTAAGAGCCTAGAAGAGAGCATCCACCGTCGATTCCTTTCGAGCAGTAAGAGCGCAGTCTATCACTTGCACAAGCGTGACATTTGACCTCGGGAAGGGATAAATGCCGATTCCTCCTTGCAGTTGATTAACTATAGTTGGACATGGCAAAGAAAGCAAGAAATTCATCAGGCTCAGACCTCTTCTTGCAAAGACCGGTAATGCCCTATCGCCTATTTTCCCCGCAGGCCTCTATGCTAGCCTATCTTAGGCTGCTAGGATCAATGTCCCGCCCCGAGGACCCAATCTCAGGGACAAGACGTCACTTTAGACACAGCGGACCGTCGAAAGAAAGACCCCCTATGCCTTCGATCCTTTCTTTCTGAAGGGAAGCCCCCAAGGCTTTCTCTTCTCAGGGTTTGAAAGGGAATCTCCGTCCCGGCGGAAGCGCTCAAGGTGCGTAGCCTTCGACAGCAATAATTGTGAGGTCACCTCTACTGTCCCCGAACGCACAGGTTACCGCTCCGGAATTCTTTCTGAAGAAAAGTACTTCTTCTATTCTCAGGCAACTCTACTAAGCCCTTTCGGTCCCTATCCCGCAGGCCCGTCTTCTTAGTAGCCTGTGACCTTCAAAGCTTGCTCAATGATCCTTCCCTGAATATTCTTTGGAAACGAATTCCTCTACCCCGCTTAAGAAACTTACTATCTTTATATATGAAATTTCTTCTTTTATCCAGGACCCTTCTCTTACTATTTTACTTCACTCGGGTATTCCACTACACTAAGACGATAGAAGTCGGGATTTGTGGCCTACCCCGCATTTACCTTCTATACGCTACAAGCATCGACAAAGATCTCCTTTTAGGAATGGATTTTTTGCATCCTTCCTTCTTCGTGAGTTCGTATGAAACTGGTGACTAAGCCTTTTCCTTCTTATTGATAGCACAGGGCTGTTACACAGCGCCTAGCTTTAAGACTCAAATTCATCTGATTAGTGACTTATAAGAAGGAAGAGCCTTTTTCTTCTGCCTTTGCTACCGACGCCTTCTAAAGAATTTCATCCTTAAGCGGGATATCCCTCACTTTAGGCTTAGGTAGTTAAGAGGAAGACCCCCTTGCCTTTGACTTTGAGAACTGTCCAATACCAGTTGATTCATTAGCAGGAAGAAATCCACTACGCTTTGAGTCAGGCGGGTAAGATGCTAAGCTAAGAGAGGAATCGCTGCCGGGGGTGACTGAACTACCTTTCCAGAACCTAGAGCATAGCCTTAGACTGATTCTTCTGCCCTTCGTGCCCTCACTTCGCCCCTTGGCTACGAAACTAGGCTGTGATCCGCATTGAGAAAGAAATTGTTGAATGGGGTAGTCAATGTCGGCCTATGCAATGGTACACGAGTACCGATGGTTCGAAAGAAAGAACTATTCCCTAAAATAGAAAAGCAGCCTCCCTCAACTATACGATACCACTGCTGCCACTTCCTTTGCTATCGGGGATCCACTTTTTAAGATTTATTATACCATACCCTCAACTTCTTACATTCTCCTTTGAACAATAGCTGAAACCATTCGTTCAGAGTTCACATCTGATCTTTCAGAGACAGCAGGGGATAAGAGAACGGGATTCTTTCAAAGTTCAAAGAGCACTCCTAAATGCAGCCTTTCATTTATATACGATAAACGACTCGCCATGGATGATTCAGATGGTTAGTAAACAGAAAGAGCATCTGATTTAGATCTCCCAGTCGATTCTTTCTTAGAGGAGGTCGAACATTCGATTGAGACGAGCTCTATCTTATACACGCCATTTCTCTAGTAGCGAGAGCTAGGGGGACTACTGGCCAGCAGCCAGGAGTTTAGTTCCAGCTATGACTAATCGAAGATGAGGTCTAAAAGCAGGTCCTCCTTCTAAGATTCTTCACCGTGACCTCTATTACATGATGACAGCACTCGCAGGACAAGCAGAAGGAGCAGCTCCATTTCAAAGGTGAGGAACGAAGCTGCTTTGCTTTACCGAGTATGCCACTCGAACACCGGGAGATGAGCTACCCCTCTGAAGGGAAGATACGCAGGTTAACATTTAAAGTACTAAACTTTTCGGCTAGCTTTCTATATACTTAAATTGGTTTGGGAAAGACATCCCAGGGAAAAAGAAAGCAAGTCAGACTTAGTTCAATTAGTCCCGTCCTTCCTTCAAGGAATGGTGGGAGGTATAACATTTTCTTCTTTATCTCCTCGAGCAAGAAGTGAAGCCGCTTCACTGATTGAGTTGATGAGCGAAGCCACTTGACCGATGAGGTGAAGGAGTTAGGACTCTGACTATAAAAGATACACGAGCCCATCTATTAGAAACGCTCTTTATTGAGTAGCCAGAATAGTTTGTAGCGAGAAGCGTTCCTCATAGGCCAGCCAGGAGCTACAAGCAACTAGAGCGCAGCGATAAGAGCGGGGACACTCATTAGATTAGTGCTCCCCTTCGATCTATCATGGATTAGAGGGAGAAGCAACCTCTATTCCTACTAGCTTGAGCTCTAACCTTCCTTACTTCTATCTTATTGGAAGAGAGATTGTGACCAGCTATCTACGCTATTTGAAGATCTTTGTCAGAGACTGATTCTTGACCTAAATCAGTGACTAGTACCTTTCCCGGGAAATCCCTCTTGGACGGCGATAGGGATTGTTAACTGCTGTATTTATTTAATAAAACAAAAACCAAGCAAGCAGAAAGCAGTTCCTAAGCCTAAGGAAGAGCTTTTACTATTCCTACTAGGAGTTCCCACTTTGACTGGGTAGCCCTTCTCTTTATCGATTCATAGGACCGGGAGGGCAACACTAGTCGGAACGAACAGTCTATTCTTTATTCTTTAGAACATTCATTCTATTATCGGGACAGCCGTTCCTCATAAGCCAAGAGTTTACTAAGACAGTATTGGAGCTAGTGCACACTGAGGACGCCATCCCTTGATCAAAGCAGGTAATTTATCCTCTTATGACTTCACAAGAATGACATGGGTCTCTTTCATGCGAGAAAGCTCCTTCTAAGGCTAGCCATAAAGTGAAAGAGTACTGGGCGCAGGCGAGCTAACAGTATAGGGGCCCACCTTTTATACCATTAAGAGCGTGTATAACGAGTCTATCCGTATAAGTCTCAGAGGAGTCGGGGACAGACCGACGTCCTTCCCTTGACTCGATCTTTAATTTGAAGAAATGAATCTTATCACTTGGATAAAAAACCTCTGGCGTAAACATTCCAGAGTAATAAACCCCCATGAACCTGATCTAGTGGAGTTTTGGGAAGAAACTGGGAAAAATCTTCCCAATCGGACCCACCTGAACGGTTACACTCGATAGTGAGTATTGAGGGTCAAGTAAGGGATTGGGTTGAGAGCTGACCATTTCTCTTTAGACATTTATTTTACAACCAAAGATACACAGAGAAAAATTCCTCGCCCGAAGCGCTTTGCCTTCTATCACATTTCGATCAACTAGTTGAATATACGATATCGCAAAACGTCCTTTCACGTTAGCTAGAGTAGTAAATTCAGGGAGTCGTTCCACCGGGACTCACAAAAAAAAGGCAACAAGCCGAGAACGAAATTCCAGCCGCCGATGAGGCAGCCTCTTTAACTAACAGCGGACCCTTTTTCAGGGGACTTCTTCTTCCCAGCCGGAAGGAAGCATAGCTTAGGCATAGATCCGAACATTCGTTAGGTTAGACTATTCTAGGGTGGATGAGTTGTAGATTGAAGAATCCTAATTCGAAGGCGGATGCAATATCATAAGAGAAGAGAGCCTTTATACGATACGCTATGATCCCGCTTACTATCTCCTCAATCTAAGGGAGGTAGAAGCTTATAGGTAGTAGCCTAAACGTTAAGAAGCGCCCATTATGCTACTTCAAGCTATATCAAAAATACATGCAAATCTAATCCTCTCCCTTACGGGAGAGCGTCTTCAAACCTCTCCCCTTACTTCAAATGGGAGACAAAGAAGTTTCAGCTATCAAAGTGATCCTATCCCGTATTTTTCAATGGCAAATTGCTAGCGATCTCAGAAGCACAAGGAAGCAGAGGAAAGAAGGCCCGCCGGAAAAGGGGGTTGGAGACCCCGGAACGATGTATGAAAGAGACTATGGAAAGCTATCGAAGTGGACGCTGTTTCTTATGAAAAAGCCCTCGATGCTGTGTGAAAGAGTAGCGGGGAATGACTGGGATCAGGAGTCAAGTCAACATAGTTTGTAAAGTGGGTTTACCTTTGAGTTCCTTGTAGGGAAAGAGAGGTTCTCTAGGCAGATAGAGAAGGAAGGGTCAATAGAGAAGAAAGAATGCTGAAATGAGAGTTGTATTTAGTAGCGCCTCATCAAAATGAGACTTGGAAAGCGAGATAGGGCCTTAACTGGGAGGCAGGAAGAAGACTACACGAGTGGTTCGGGAAGGAATCTCTTTGACTTTCTGGTGCCATAGCTTCGACTCCACCCCAGTAATAGTAAGAGGAGGAGGCCGCTACTTGACCCTCTTTTCAGGGATGAGGCAAAGGGGGGCTTTAGTAAAGTCCTCTGGCTCGTCCACTAAGTGAGTGAAAGAGGTCTCATTGGGAAGAGAGAAGGCCGGCCTCCTACTATGTGAAAGAAGAGCTTTTTCTCTCATATTCACTTCTATAGAATATATAGAATAGGTAGTTCGTTTAGCCGCAGCTGAAGCCATAGATCTTGCCCGGGATGCTCCCAAGGTCGGACTCCTCTACGGCGGAATCTTTCACTGCAGCACCTGTGCTAGAGACCGGCTTAGATCTCGACCTCGGTCGAATGGTTCTCACTTTGGCTACGTCAGAGAGAAGAGGTGTCATGACCAGGGAACTTAAATAGATTCAAAACCTGTGGCAGGTGGATATGATCGCCAAAGATCATGGTTACGGAGTCGCATATGCGACATCAGAAGTTAAATGCTTTTCCTTACAGCTGATCTGCGACTTACCACCGGTAGCGAATGCTTTGAAAAAGATTGGTTGGTAGAAGGCTGTTTTAGTCTAGCTCCGGAAGCATTGTCTTCAGTAAGAAGAAGAAGGAAACCACTCTTCAATTCTTTTTATTTGACCGATATCGTACAAGACGGAAGTCATGATCGATAGTGAAGATAGGTATAGGTCAACTATTAGAGTGCCAGTTCCCCTCGGGAAAAAGGGAAACCTAGCTATTCTTCTTGTTCTTAAGAAAGGTTGCGGTAAGGGTGGGCGTAAATCGGCCATTCCTCAATCAGAACCTTTTTAACTCTCGTCTTGGTCATATTAAAGGCAGGCAGAGCTCAAGCGGGGGAATTGGCCAATGCTAAGTCTGGTTATAGCGAAAGGGGGCTCTTCTCTTTTTCAATAAGGGAGAGCAGTCAAGCTAAACTAAAGCATTATGATCAGACGGACAACTTAGAAAGAGGAATTTTTCTTTAATTGAGAAAGGCCCTCTCGGGAAGAAATTTTGAAGCATGACGACACGACCATTATTCCAACAAGTAAATTGGACTCAAAGTCCTCTAGCTCAATGAATGAGCAGAAAGAGAGCATGTCATTCAACCATTTCCTTCCATACCGGAGTTCTTCCCAATTTTGTTTAAGCTCTACTCCAGTGAATATCTTAAATGGGCTTGAATAGGCGTACCCAACGCGGAGGAGTTGGATAAGTAAGGATCGCCCCCTTCCCCTTTCATGCTCGTTTGAGCTACTGATACCGGAACCGGTCTCTCTCTGGATCTGAACCTGGATTATCTGATCATCGTATATATAATATAGTCATAAGCTGGATCTATTCCTCTCAATAGCAGCTGAGGCATATGAACAAGAGCTGGATCTCCCTCTTTTTCCTAAGTGAAAGTCCTTCTTTGAGACTGTCTCATTGAATAGTCCCAGATTCAGAGTGAGTGAGAGTGACGGATGCTGCCAAGGATGCAGCAGCAGCAGTGAGAGTCAGGGAAACTAAGTTCACATTGACTGTAACTGAGTAACTGATGAGTCACTGAGGTAACTAGCTGTACTGCGTAACGAACATTTTCTCAGTTAGTGAAGGAGAACAGTAGGGATGAATTCTGCTGGATTTGGTAATTGCTCTAACTTAGTCTCTTGGGATTCTATTCGGGATTCTTCCCGTAACCCATAGAAGGAGTTTGTTCCAATTGAATACGAAACCCGAAAATTCTCTTTTTTCACAAAAGGAAGGAAGTAGCTCGAGCGAAGCGAGAGGACGGTCATTTTCATTTGTCTTTTCTTTCTAGCGATTTCCCGTACTATAAGAGAAGTGAGTGGCTGATAAGCGGTTCCAACCAACGATTGGGCCTGTGGGATTCATTCTATCTAATTATTCTTGGGATTGATAGTTCTAGTAGTCGTTAGGAAGGCAAGTGAAGGGAATTCCTTTCTATAAAGAGTATGTGATCAGCACAGCACGAATTGTTTCATTCTGTTTTTCCGTAAGTCAAGCTGGCTGGCAAAAGCTTCTTTTTCAGGTCCAGAAGTCGATCCAGTGGGTCTAGTGTGGCATCTTAGTTAGGACGAGGTGACATCAGAGTTGATTGATCTTGTTTATACCACTGAAAGAGGTGGCCGGGCTTCGACAACTGCAGCATCAGTGGTGTGGAAATGCCTCTTTGACATAGCTGAAAAGACGGTTCCAGTTCAATTCCTTATTTATTGCTACCTCTAATCCAACAAGATAGACTGAGATCTGGACATAACCATAACCTACGCGCTGCTCGTGTGAGGGCAAAAGCTATTTCTTTCTTTTTTCTTCTGTTTTGTTTTCACATTCAAGAAATTGAGTATGAACTGCAGTTCCATATGCTCATCGGTCTTTCACAACAAGCCAAAAAGGCAGGTTCATCAAATCAACCCTGCGAGGCTAAGTTGTTCGCTTCTAGAGCGCTCAGCCCTGTGTCAGAAAGAGAGTGAGGGCACATTCCGACTAAGATGAGTGAAATCCGTTTGAATTAAGAAGTCTTTATGGCTCAAGCTGCTAGCGGACCTCCTTAATTGAGAAAGTCAAGCATGTCAGCACGCCCCCTACCTATGTAGTCGGCTTCCCGGTAGTTTGCGGGACGCTATTGGAATCGGTCTATCTAAATTAAATGGCCTATCTCCAGATGTATGTATTCTTGAAGTGCCTTTCTCATAGTTCCCTTCCCGGGCATTGATTGAGAGGGAATAGACTTCCCCACTGAACGAGGAAGTCAGCAATCTCCTTTGCCCTTTCCGCCGATTCCCACCTGACTTATGATCTCACTTGTGCTTTCGGGAAGACTGAACTAAGAGGCCTTTTAGGGTGCTTTTCTAGCCCATATAGAAGGAAAGCGATGGAATTTCTTACTAAGCGAAGGTAGCATACTTTGAACAAATAATTTAAGGAAGTTTAAATGAGTTAGGAACCTTTACTTGAAGCCTTACTTTTCCCTTTTTCTCTTTCTTGTCTAGCGCAGAAAAAAAAATGGTTTCGCTGATGGCGCAATCAGACCACAAGTTGCTTAGGTCAGCTGTTCCTCCTCAAGGTCTCTCTTCAGAGCAGGAAAAAACGACCTTATTTCCCCAGCAGGATAGAATCTAACTAAAAATCCAGGCTTCGAGCTGGTCTTGTAAAAATGACTTAGAATAAAGCAAAGCTACTGGAACATCCAGAGACTGTTCCCCAAGCGGCAAGTGAAAGGCCGGTTAAATGGTTTATGCTTTCGTGGTTAAAGAATCTCTCTTAGCTAGGGCTAGGCCTCCTGCCTGACTATCTATTGTCTCAGCAGGCCTTAACCCGGCAAAAGACGACAGAGGCATAAAGGAAGCTTGCTGCAGAATAAGCGATGTTCTTGCTCATCTTTATCTTGGCAGAAGAATCCGTTGTTGAATCAGTTTCAAGTGGTGGTATCGTATTTAATAGTTGAATCACTTCTCTTTCTGCTCCGAATGGAATAAGCGGTCTTCTTAGCAAGATCAACTGCTATTTCAGCTGTTGTCTTTTCTCTTTTCTGTCGCATATCGGTTGTTTATCTTATGGGATGTCGCATATCCGCTGTCAGCTTCTCTTTCGCATGCCCAAGGGCGCTCCTTTCTCAATGTGAAAAGAATGTGCTCCCAACTCTTTCCTGAGATAGCCCGAGGCAGGGGAACTTACTTGTGAAGCTGTCTTTCTCCGGGGGGTCCTTATTAACTAGATTGGTAGGTCTGACTATCTGTCTTTACCCGCTATCGATGTAAAACAGCCCTATGTGGCTGCTCTGGTCCTCCCTTTACTTTACCTGTAGGTAATTTGTCTAGTGCCAGTACCCTTTCTTTTGCTTTTGAGAGAGGAGTCCGTGTAAGCCAATGCTAAGGTCTTCACCTCCAGCCAATCTGAATCTTAAGTCAGCGGGGTATTCAAATATAGCAGGTTCTAGGTCAAAAGCAGGTTCGCTAGCACTCTTTTCAAGCTAGCCAGTATCCTTTACAATGGGTAAGGCAAAGACAAAAGGTATATCCGAAGTTACTGCCAGAAAGTGAAGTGAGCTCTCCAGTCTCAGAAGAGTCATTGACAGATCAAGGGAGTTCCTTTTAAGCCAGGGATAATCTAATTCCTTCCGCATTCGAGCGAGTTGCAGACCCAGTAGGAGTTTTGAAATCTCTCAGGCCAGGGCAAGCGCAGTCATTTTTGCTTCCCCCTTTAGAGATTACCTGTATCTAGAATAGCTAGTTTAACCATCTCCTCAAGCCTGCGAACTAGTTTCAAGTACTAAGGCCATAGAAAATGCTAGTTAAAGTTCCCCGGTAAAGAGCTATTGTTCTCATTCCTCCCCTTCCATACGATCTAAGGAGTTGCCGTACTCCCGTGAGTTTGAGTTGGTTCTGCCTTCTCCTGCCCTACCTTCAGATCTGCTTGGATAAGGTGGAGAAATAGAAAGAGTACTTTCTCAGTTCAAGGAGGGCGTCCCAAAGTCAAGCAAGTGGTTAAACGGGGTCCCCTGGTAAAGCTTTTATATACTTTATGTCTTATATACCATTTTGTTCCTTTTCCCAGTGGAGCAGGAGTTTAGTTCTTGGCTTCGGATATCATTCCTAGTGCTTCGCTTCAAAAGGAGGCTTTAAGTAAATAGCTTTGGCCTTCCCCATAGTAAAGGAGCTCCCCTCCAGCCCTTTCCAATACAAGGTAAAAAAAAGCAGGATCTATCTCTTCCTCCGAGTCGTGCCTCACCAAAACTAGAGATTTTCTTACAGTCGTGACATCGCTCCGCCAGACCCTGTTTGGACCAGGGGGGTAGTGACACTTGTCGTTCAAGATAAAGGGAACGATCCGCTTTCCGAACCACCACCGTTGACAAGTCTTCTTAACGAAACAGAAAAGGTCACCAAGGGGCCTTCGCTCGAGGTCTGGAACGGAGGTGCGCTCCTATACGCCCTCTGTGCAGTGACCAGAGGGGAAGACTAGAGCAGACAAAAGCATCCGATCGACCACTCATCCAGCCGGATAAAAGGGAGAAACTGATGGTAGAGACATGATTGGAATCCGGGAGACTTACGAGATTGAGCCCCCACCTCGAGTTCACATGCTCCGGTGGGAAGATTTTTACGGGAATATCCCAACCCCTCAAATTTCTCCCTGAAAGCCCCACCCTAGGATCTAGATTTTTGAAAATAATAAACGCCAGGGAAAGCACGTGCACAGAATCGAATGCTAGTTCGTACCTGACACAGAGGCCCCAGCTCGAAAGGAAGACCCGCCTCTACGGGAGGTGGGTGGGGATCAAGAGAAGCAAGGCCGGGCACATCATACTCTTCAGGGATTGTGTCATGTCAATTTTCATCCTTATGAATGGGGCAGGAGCCCATACTTAGAGCATAATTCGTACCAAGGATTGGAAAGATTCTCCAAAAGGGAGCTGAAACTCATGATAGAAGCCCACTTTCGTTAATGAATATTCGACATGTCAAAAGATGTTTGTGCAGACCTCCCTTCTTCCTTAAGAGTCAGCATGCTGTCTTTGATCAATAGCTATCAATTACCTATAAAAAACTACCCTAGAGTTTAGCTAGGTACCCTCAATTACCTTGAAAATACCGAATTCAATTTATGAAAATAAGGATATATTTTACATGAGTATTTTTTAGTAGAGATCTATCCGCCTCAACGAAAGGGTCTTTCTCTTTCTTCTAAGGTGTACCGCTCATGAGGTTTCCCGACTGGTACTAACGAAGTAGATCTCAAACCAGCGAAGAGTGAAAGTTGCACGTCAACGAGTTCCGATGAGGTAGTGAAACTCGGCTCGTGCGTGAGCAGCGGATCATGTCAATTTACATAGTTAATTTCTTGCGTATCCACCCTGAAAGCGAGAGCTCGAGGCGGTGGGAAAGGAGAATCAACAAGATAGGATGCTCTGGCCCAACTAACAAGAGTAGGAAGATTCCAGCTTTGAATCTTGTGCTTGACGGTGATCATTTCTGCCACGTCAAAAAAAGTTTGATTTATATGTTTCAATGGGTAAACCCCTTCTTACTTTCTTTATGATATCGGGGAATTCTTTCTCTTGGTCCGGTAACTCCATAAAGGGCCGGTGGGTGGGGGTAGAGCCTCTAGCGCCAATGTCGATTAATAAAAGGTGTCTGTTTATGGTATGGAATAGGAACAGCAAGAATGGAACCGCTATCGCTTGTCCTAGAATCGGCGCTTCCCTTCGCTGTAGGCAGATTACTATAAACCGAAATCTCTTATATAGATATCCCCTTTCCCGGGACGAAAGAAAGCAGAAAAGCTAGGTATGAATGTACGCCTTTAAAGGTAAAGGAGTCGACTTAGCAATATTCTATTAAATCAATTCCTTTCCTCCCCCGGACTATCGTAACCTTAACCCTTTACCCTTAAAGCCCTCGCGTAGAAAGAGCGTTGGTGCAATATGAAATAAATATGCCCTATAGAAGAAGTTTCTGGAGTTGGTACTCTCGCAGTTGAGGTTCGAAGAAATGCTTCCACACCGGATACATTGCCTGATGACTTTCCTTACTATAGGATTTGGAAGAGGTTCATTCAGACTATATCCTTACACCCGCACTGTCATCGAACTCTGGAAAGCCAGAGGCCAGATTGTACTTAGAAGACGAAGAGTCTCCATCCTTAAGCGATAGGAAAGGAGCGTAAAGCCAAAGGATAAGACTCCTAAGGAGAGGAATGAAAGACCAGTAAGGGAACGACCATGAATTTAGAAAGAAAATAGTACGAGGGGGAGCCCCTAGTAACCATTATGAGTGGGGTAACGGACTCGAAGTGCCAGGATGCAAACAACTGAGTGTACTGGCTAGATAGAAAGATGCGCTAGTGTTCTCCTTAGTCATGACACGCTCAAGTAAGTGTGAGCGCGACACCAGACCAAGAACTATATCGACACATTATGCGACAGGACACACGGTGAGATCTAGTAAGTAAACCCACAGGCCACCCAAGCTGCACCCAACTAGGGAATGGAAGCATAGCCATGCTACAATGCTCTGGCTCACCACACGGGGATGCGATACCGCCGCTTCTTAGTATTAGGCGCTCGTGTCTACTATTATCGTATAAGAAAAAGAGAAGAGTTCCTTCTAGGAACTGTATTTCCGCATCTTATAGTAAAGGAAAGAAAAGAACATCATCACCTTGCATCTACAATAAAGGATTAAAGGAATGAATGCAGCTAGAGTACATCACATAGAAGGAAGGAAGAGGCGGCAGCAGAGCTCAGGGGTTATTCTATTCAAGGAGAAGTCACTATACTGTAGGTATATCTCTTTGGTATGAAATAGGCCCCTCCGAAAGAACTCCATCTATTGGTTTATGCGCTCCAGTAAGCGATTTCGTCTCAAGTGCTGCTTTTACGTTACGACTAGACTTCGTTGCTGTGCTGCTCCGGCTTCTTATTCTTGCTTAGAGGGGCCCGGTAGGAAATTTTATGCTAGGACAGTAGGTAGTCAAGAGAAAAGAATACACTTACCTCTTATCGGCTCTTCAAGCAAGCGATAGCTAATCCAGCAAGCCATAAAAGAAAAGCGGAGATAAGGGAAAGGAAAGGCAACGAACGCATAAGCACACGAGTACTTAGTAGACTTATTGGTTGGATGCTTCTTGACGGCTCTATAGTAAGCTCCAGCTATGGATAGTTCGAGGAAGGTGATCCCCTATCGATACCATTAAAGGGAGAAATCGTGAATAACTAATACGAACAGCGGCAGAATAGGAGCCGAAAGCCAGAGCTGACTTTCACGAATAAACCCCGGTAAGGTTACCTGCGTTCTTCACGGCTAACTGATGTTAACCTAGGGGCACGATCGCTCTTTCACGTTCGCACTTTCAGGAAAGAATCCCTGCCAGCGCTCTTTGCTTAACCTAACCGGCCAGAAGGTTCCTTTACTGATAGCCGACCAGTAAGGTTAGTTAGTTCTCTTTTCTCCGTCCGGTAATAAAATTTCTTTACCGAGAAGAGCTAGCTCAAGTAAGCGTAACGGCATAAGAGAGCAGGAAGAGCTTACTATCATAGCAGCACATACAGAGTGCCAGTTCCATTGAGTTCCCATAGCATGCTTCTTGTTCTATCGTTGAATTTCCTCGTTTAAAGATCTCGCGCAATCTAGGTTTGAGCTCTGATTTGATCTCGATGCCCGGTGGCAAAGGGAGCGAAGCGACAACCGCGACTATGTTCCTCGTGTGGAAGAAAGAGGAAGTTATGGAATTTCCCCCAATGGCTTGCGGAAGAGCTGTTCGTTACTATAGATGCATCTGATCTGAGCAGCGGATCATGATGCCGGGGATTTGTTCACAGCGGAAGAAGTTGGGACTACCTCAAATGGATCAGACAACTATGTTTAACACACCCAAATCGATCTTTTTAGCTGCCATATTCGATTCCTGTGTCTCTACTGATTGGAGTGCTCTGCCAAAGAAGTGGTTTGATCCAAAGTCGGCATGCAAAAATCTAAGGCTGTTGAGCTCTTTTTCCGAGGACGATCCCCTATAGTACGAATCAAGGGCCAAAGTCCGAACTCATGATTGGACTACAGCTGTTCGACTGAAAGGTCCTGACTCGACTAAAAAAGAATGGAATCTGCCCCCAGCAAAGGACTTCTTTGGAGGAATAAAAACCTCAACTCGATCAAAGAACTGCGACCCACGCAAACAGCTTCCCAAACATAACTTCTACCAGTGGTACCAAAGCTCGCAACGGCCATCTGTCCGTTGCTGACTTTAAATCAAAGGAGAAGATATGCATTTCGCCAACCAAGCCCTACCAGAAAGGAAATGAAAGGAATGAATAGAACTTTGATGTATAAACTTTATGTACCAGAAAATTCTTTTGACTAAACAAAGCCCGAGTCCTTAACTCTTGGAATGGACGGACCTGACCTTAAAAGAGAGCTATATTATATAGAAGAAGGAGGAGACGAGGACAAAGCATCGAGAAGAAATTAGAGCCTAGACCTACTCCTAAATCTACTACGGATGAAGCATCTCATCCTACAGACATCAAAGAAATCGCTGTCTAAAGCCAATGATTTGCTAACTCCTCTCGGCGCTGAAACTGCACGACTGGTTGGACTACAAAGGAGAGATTGGAGAATAGATGCTTCGATCACTTCTCGACGCGGTATAATCAGTCCCTCTTTGCTCTCTAGGCTTTCACGGGAGCTCTCCCAGGACTTCTTCCTATAGATAGCGGAGAGATAGATCTCAAGGAAGCTTTGAACTACTTCCACACAAGCAAAGATCATATAGCCTAATTGACTGCAACTGTTCTAAGAGCCTGCCTTTGATAGAGCCCTTGCCTAAAGGACAGTTTAAAGGCTTTCAAGGTGAGGTGGAACTCGATGGAAACAAACTCCCACTATTGGGACTGATTCCTCTTTCTGTGGAGGAAGCGGTGCTACTGCTTGAGTTGCCGCTGCAGAAGACAAGAAGGACGTAAGCCCAGCTATTGAAGAAGACAGTCGAATCAATCTCGAAGTTGGGAAGAAAAAAAGGCGGGGCCTATAAAGAGGAAAAGCTCAATATCGAACCAGGAATAAAGCCCGGTGGGAATAAAGAATATGAATAGGGGTGAAGTTCATTACCTCGGTTTCACCACCGCAACTGGTTTCCGTAGCTCTCAAGTAGCAAACTCCGGCTTCAAAGAGCAACCTAGTAAAGGCCTTTATTTATTAGTAGGGTTGCTGGATCGCGAGCCCTTACTAGACAAGCTCATAACAAAGCTATTGCTAGTTCCATTGCCTATACTATCACTTCTTTTTTTCGTAGTTGACTTGTGCCTTACGTGATAAGGGCCCCTGTCAGGTGCAGCTCAAGCGATCGCCCCAGGCCCTGGATTTCCCGAAAATGCCTAAACATGACATTTTTCTAATTAAAGCTATATGTTACACGTCCTGATCTTATTTTATTATGTCGCGCTATGGCTTAGCAGGAGGTCCGCTAGATAGGATAGACATTTTCGAATAGGACCTTTTGGGAAGATTTCAACCACCGGCAAATGTGCTTTCGGCCTTTCTTACTTTCCAATTATCTATATATTGACATGCCCCAGATGCAAAGATTGAACGACTGACCTAGACTACGATGGAAACCCTGTTCAAGGAGGAGAAGGAATCTCATTCAACCCCACGAATAGCCTTAGGTCCTCACTTGCGGATCCATTGCTAGCTAGACTGGAAGAATCCTTTGCTTCATCCAAATGTGAGAAATCTCCCCGCACCCTCAGACAGAGAGTAACCAATTAGCCTAGGCTGAGGAAAGAATCGTAGTAAAGGAAAGGTGCGCAAGCTGCATCCTACTTCTTCCCTCGCTTCAGATGCCATATCGATGGAATAGCCTACCGCGTCAAGGAATTCTCAAGCCTCAGACTGACCAATTAGCCTAGGGACCAATTCGACTTCTCTTTCTAAAGCATATTCAGTCGTACCGGCGCTACTATCAGATTCATGGGATGAGAGCCAACCCCAATCTTCCGAGAATCTACACATCCTTACAAGGAATCGACACAAGCTGGGGAATGGTTTGAAGAAAGCGCCCTATCTATGTAGCCAGCCCAAAACCAGATTCTATTATTAATGTATCGTACCCCGGGCTAGTACTCTCTTTCGATAGCCTTTCGAGTCCATTTAGTAAAGGCAAGAGGAATGCGGCGGATAGGATTGATTGGATACCCGAGGTCCTCCTTTTGACATTCATTCCCACTGGGTCTATGTTAGGAAGAACGAGCCCATCATATCATCGAAAGGCAAAAAAGAAAGATATGGGAGTCAACCTGGCCCCCGAAAGAGATGACCGGCTGACCGCGGCTTAAGGTCGGAGAGAATGACATGGCTTGAGCCTTCTCAAAGAAGGGAGCTATTGGCTGCTACTTCACATTACTTTTAAGCTGAGGGGTCCTATCTGAAGAGCAATCTGGTTCACCTAGCTATAGCCCAATCTAATCATACGAAAACTAAGAGTTTCTGGTTCAGAACAGAACCTGGTTCACCTCTCACATTACGTATGTAAGTAAGTCTTTCCTGCTCTTCTAGTAAAGAAAGGTGATCCTCCACAGTCGGGTTCAGTGCGATAGCGGAACTGAGCTCTGAACTTCTCCATGAGGTCATTGAAATTTCTAATCACGGGAAGAGATTCGATCGTGACAATCTCGATTTTCGTTTCGCGTAAAGAAAAAGAACATAGAGAGAAGAGCGAGGTGGTGGTTTTGAATTGCTTTGGCAAGCTAACTGAAGGATCGAGGTTTTTCTATTCCTAATATACCTATTCTAAGGGATGGCTTCCCCTGTGACTTGCTTTCTTAGCCGCTTGCTTCCGTCTTCAGTTCAGAAGAATGTTCCATTGATTGGACCGTACCCATTAGCCTAGCGACTACTGAAGAAAACCAGGCAATATCAATGGAAGACCAGAAAGACTAAAAAAAGCAAATATTCATATTCATGGTTGAGTGCCGGTTCCTACTATTATGCCTATGATAGTTCCAGTTCAGGTTGTGCCAATAAAACTATTCCGAGTGCGACACCAGCTCATAGGTAATCCATACGCCAGCTCGAGTGCCTATGCTTACCGACAGCAACTCGTGCTCCTAACTTGCATACTGCTCCTAGCGCAATAAGTTGCCTTAGCGCATAGCGCATCCGACAGCCAGCCGAACTAGCTTACCAGCTCGACCTTTAACGACGGGACAACAAAGGACATTTAACCGAAGAGCTCTAGACCAATAGACCAAGTTACACGGCTAAGACGGAATTTCTTTTCGAGATGCAAAGTGAATGTCTTAGTTGATAGCCTGCCCCGGGAGTTTCGTTTCGCCTGTCACCTTACCTCTTGGTAGGGACGGCACTCCCTTGCTTCCAAGATGGGGGAAGTTCCCATCAACTGGTTGGATCACTTTTCTTTAAAAGGCATTCTAAGGCTAAAGCGGGCAAGGTACTCGTCGATCCCAAAACAGGTATTTCGATTGACCTTGTACGAAATCGGAAGTCTTTATCTTCTCGTTCGTGAGCCATTAGTCCCTACTATATGGGGGCTCACTTCACTCAATCAATAGAATACTTATTCCCTCCGGGGGTTCGGTTCCCTGCGGGGCAGTTACAGTCCGGCCCTGAAGAGCTAGAACATCCGGGATGGATGACGGGTCTCTCAATCAAGTCAAGTACTTTTAAGTAACATGAGTCACATAAAATGACATAGTTTCAGTGATCACTTAGGCAATTAGTCTTAGCTAGCGCATATGCCCTTTTAAGAAATTTTGAACTATAGGATATAGGATAGTTGACCCGGCCAATGATTGTCAAACTTGTTTTACAGTCATGAGGTCGCCCGAAGAAGGGAAACTGGCTGCTTCGTTTAGGTCTGGCAGAGGGAGTTGGTATGGTGACGGTGACAATAACCTTTTCTTTTCTCATAAGAGAAGAAGCAGCTTTTCTTTGTGCCATCCCAACGCTCTAGTACTGGAGTGACTCCATTTTTTTTCTATAACATATGGGTATGATGCCATATTAACAATGGGGATCACAGTCAAATCCATGAGAGTCGCTTTTCAAAAGAAAAGAACTTGACTCCAGCGGACTACAACGAAGCCATGATGGCTGAGTTAGATAGTCTTGATGAAATGAGACTCTTGGCTCTAGACCATTTTAGGATCCAAAAAATGAGAATAGCAAGAGCCTATAATTTGATGTATACAGAATCTTTCTTTCAAAGTCCTTAAAGAGTCTTCCCCTGCGGGGTCAAATAAAAAAAAATGTAAGGTAATGGGCTGAAATAGCAACATGAGATAGGAGAGAGCTGACCCAGCACAACGGCATAGGAAAGATGTGATCCACTAATATGTGTAAAAGAAAGATGATCAGGCAGGTGGCCTAGCTAACACAGCAAAGACTTACACCATATACTCCGTGCCCCTAAGAGATGTGGAATTCTACTTTCTATCTTCCATTTATGTTAGACGGATATAGAACTCCTTCTTGGATTCTAAAAATGTGGAAATCAAATTAACAGATCCTTTTGCATCTTTCCTTGATGCGGCAATAAAGAGTCCTTACTTGACTGAAAGCTTACTAAGGTGCGACGCCTTATTTTGAGTCTCATAGCCATACGAGAGCTTGGAATTACACCCTAGAAGAAAACCTTCTTTTCGTCCTCGCTTTCCTTCATCTCATGCATCTGGGGAAGGAAGCGAAGCTCTTTAAGGAAAAACCTATGGAAAAGAGATTTGAATCGCTTTGTGGCGGGCTAAGCTGTGATCTTATTCCTAACTTTGGATATTAAGTAAAATAATCACATCACTCATTGGCAAAGCATGAATTAGCCTTCGAGTTGTGGCTTCTTGTTCATCTTTCACTATCTGACCTTTCATTGAAGGTTCTCTTAGTCTTCCATGACCCCTCCCTCTAGAAATGACTTTTGAATAAGCTAATAAGAGATCGATTACGCGCAGAATCGATTGTCTTGGAAGGAATTCACTAACTAGCCTAGCTGACAAGGCATGACAGACAGAAGAGCGGGAAGTAGCTCTATTTAAAGGAGGGGAATCATTCGTTGACTCGACTTAAAGTAGAGGCTTTCTTTTCCTATTGGGATCCATACGCTTATAGCATAGCGCCCCTAGCTAGACATAATCTTCTTTATCAGAGAAACCTTCTCGAGGAAAACTCTTATCTTGCCTCCCACCTCCCATACCATAGTGGCTTAGGCTTAGCCAACCTCTTTGTTTCATCCCAGTACTGGAAACCCTAGACGCGATAGAGGCCTGAACCATTGATATTTATATTTATAGGGCTTCCCAATAGGGATATAGTAAGAGCAAAGCTAACTCATCAACAGCTGTTCTGCTCTCCTTTTTACGGAAATTTCCCGGGGATTTACTCAACTATGGTATACGCCCACGCTACGTCTTTTAAACTACCTATGCTTCCTGGAGACAATACGATAGCTTAACAGTCTCGGGCTTCTTCCTTGATTGAGGATTGGATAGAGAAGAGACTAGGTTTACACTGAGAGACTAAGTTGAGAATAGATATCCTTCTGCTACTACCGATTTCCCTCATAGAAGGAAGTCTTCCCATGCTGATCTCATATGCTATAGCATCGTACTCGGGGTTTCCATCTATATGCACTTGGGCTGTTGTCGAGCTATCCCTCACCTCGATTCAAATACAGATAATATAGTCTATCTGGGCCTCACTTCAATCATAGGAATCGAGGAAAGAAGGATTTTAGCAGCAGGGTAGTTGGAATAGTTCTCCACTGTTCGAGCTTTAGAGGAAATAGCAAATCCTAGATCACCCTTTTGAACTAAACTCTGGGAATTGATAGATAGCAAGAAGTTTTCCGTCACACTATCTGGTTCAGGAAGTTCTCTAAAAAAGTCTATTACCTGGGATTGATGCAAGCTCTCTTTCAGCCAGCGGTGTGGTGCTATCGGATAGGATGTTCTCGTTTTGAGACCTTAGATCTAGGTCTCTTCTTTCTCCATGTGAGGAAAGAGAAAGCTTAGGAAAGCGGATCGAAGGTAAGAGTAAAAAGCAAGGGATAGACAAGAAGCTAGGGGCAGGCAATCCATCTAGTGATGAAGATCTTTTCTCGTAGGTAACAACAATTTGAGTTGGAACAGAAGCATTGGCAAACAAACTGAGTAGGGAAGGTCTTTGTTGAATCTCAATTGGATAAGTAACCAAGCAGGAAAAGACGGGGACGAAAACAAGCATTGGAAAACTGGAGTTTCAATAAGTACTGGTACAAAGCCTTTAGAGGTAGGCTTTCATTTCATACCGATATGTCTTAGTTGGCTTACAAGAAGTAAGAAAGCAGCCAAGCGGATGGCTCTGAGGCAAAGTTTAAAGAGAGATCACATAATTGCTTCTTTTGTCTGGAAGCCTCTTTCCGGTCTTAGTCTAGTTTTCTACCTTTGCCTAGTCTCGGTCCACAGAGTAGTGTAGAAGTGAGTGTAAAAAGTGGCTAAGAGTAATAAGGAGCTAACATGCCTAGAGGATTATAAGTAAGATTTCCTATACTTTTTTTCCCTTCCATATCTGTATTCTATTTTAAATGATGAAATCATAAGTGAATATAGAAGCATATTCTTAGGGCGCCTACTAGCATTATCTGTGTGAAGTGACTAAGCTGGTATGGAAAATATCTTGTTAAGCCCTGAAGTAATCTCTTTTAGCTTTAGCCAGTTCCAGGCCAGTTTCACCTGTGTAAAAGTAATCTGTATCAATATCAATCTGCTTTCAAGCCTTTGACTGTTTATGAAGTAGATAGGATCTATCTCATTTTATATGATCCTTCTGTCTTATGCGGATATAATCCGCTACGAACAAATGGTAAGAATTCGTCCTAAAGCAGCTTCTCCGCTTTCTCTTTATCCCGGACTATGGGGCACTACTACACTAGCCTTGCCTTATCTGTGGTAGAGCCAATGATCATTCACTTTCAGTAAGGGATGAGCGTACTCCCACAGTTAGCTAACGCTCACCCTTGCAGCTAACTAATAGGAAAATAGAGAGAAGGCTGGTCTCAGCACCCCTTAAGGCTGTATAGTAATGGACGGAAATGCGTATATAAACAAAGCAAAGTAAAGTATCCCAAGTTGGAGCTTCTCTTAAGCTCTCCGCTTTAGCTGAGTGAGGGATCCATGGGTATGGATCGCGAACGGATATCTAATTGGAGAAATTCTTCCTACGCGCCTTTCAGTCGAGCTTCCTTCCTACGGTCTCCTCCTCCCCCGAGCTTCTGTTGGTTGTCATACTGTCGAGTTACCTTTCCCTAGAGGGTGGTCGTAGATCAGCTCTCTCCCTAGCTTTCCTTTCGGGATTCTTATCGTATATTAAGTAAGGGTCTAGCTCCTCTTTGATCGGGCAACATACTAATCTCGCAGCTTCCCCTGAAGTCGGAGGAAAAGAATCCGTCTTCCCTCTTGGGCAAGCCTGTCTTGTCCTGCTATCTATTCATCCCTTCTTGGGTACTTCTTTGTTCATATTTAATTTCTCATATTTAATTAAATAAGAACCAACGCATCTCAATCCCCAAAGATTGTATATAAGATAGCGGATCTCCCATCTCTTCTTTTGGTTAGCTCGTAAACGCTAACGCGCCTTGTCTGCCATAGTAGGCTTCTCTCTCTCTGGAAGAGATAGAGTATGTATCCTCCTTTCATCCTTGGTAAGGAGCGGGTAAATGAAATAGACTTAAATCCATTCCTTCGTGCTCCATACCCATGGATTACTCAGTCATTTCAAGATGGTGGGAATCCTTGCTTTTCCGGTACCAGTGCCTGACGGTTGCTACAATACGGGTTCGGAGGGGTGCACATGAATGTAAGCCCCTCTTGAAGGATAATGAACGAGCAGGGGAGAGTCAAAAGGTAAAGATGCCTTAGCCTTGGGTACCTATATAATTTTTTTTGTCTTTAAATGCATTTATTAGCGCTTCCACAGGTGCGCTAAAGCCCTCTTAGGTCTCACCACGACTCATCTCAGCAAGGGATTCGATTTCACTTATGAGATGGCGAGAATCAGGCCTTCGGGTATCTGTTCTTGATTAAGAGATGCCTGGCTCGAACTAATGTGTGAGATGTTCAATCCGGATGTTCAGTCCGCTACGCGCCTGCCCTAATAGAGAATGATCTGCGATACCTTCGTGTGCTCTAACGCGCCTCACATCTATCTCTCCTTGGACAAATAGCAGCTTTTCCGGCCCATAACCAGTGCCGGACATGAATAGCTGGCAACAATGCTGGTTAGGAAGGTGAGCACATGAATGGGAATATCTTATATAAGATATGGTTAATGTATGAGCAGGCGAGTTTACTCGCGGAAGCTCAATTGTCAGGAATTTTGTTATCTGATTTCGTCTTTAAATGCATTAAAAAGCGCGTAATCGTTATCTATCAGCCTTTTGCGGGTAGCGTGCTTACAGTTCTTTTCATCAGTGTTTAAAGCCCATATTTTATCAATTCCATTTCTCCTAATCTGTCGTTAGCTTATCTTCAGCCCTTCGGGTACATTTTAGTAATCTATTCCTTAACAATGCTGAAAGAGATTCTTTAGCTAACGCACCTGGCTCACAGCTAAGGCGCATCGTTCTCTCATCTCCATCGGTTTCAGACGAGCATCATCTTTAGCCGTGATCTACGACCACCCGTAGGTATCCTCTCCCTATCGGTCGACCACTCTACGGTTGCCTTAGTCAAAATCAAATTCGTTCACTTCCTCTCTTTATCGATCGAGTGAGTCCTCCCCCTGGTAGCCCTCGGTAGCCTCTCCTTCGTGAGGAGCGTTAGCGATGGTGAACTCAGTCATTTCAAGAAGATGCGTTAACCTTGCTATTCTACTTTGTCCTCAACTGCATGAATTAGCGCTCTAGCAGGTGCGCTAAAGCCTCTAATACTGACTCTTCATGGTATCTGTGTTAAAAGCCTATCTTAAGATCTTCCGCTTCTCATATCAATCCCATTGAGCCTTCGGAGACATATTCTGATTCAATTCCTTCGTAATCCATACCCATGGATTACTCAGTCATTTAGTCCTAATTAAAATGAAAGAGATTCATTCGCGGCGCGTAGCGCCCAATGATTCGCTCATTCATTTCAAGAAGGGGCATTGATATTCCACTTCTTCCATAATGAATTAGAGCTGTTGCAGTGGATACCCTATCTGCTAGGGTAGCCCTTACTCTTCTTGGTATCTAGAGAATATCCGTGTTTCAGTATCTTAATTCTCAATTCCATCGAACCTTCGTACATGCCTTCATTCGTATCTCCCCTTTGACTTTAATTTGATAGAAAGATTGTCGCAGTTGAGTAAAATGGGGACTGGTTTCAGTCAATTCGTGCCCGCAGGAAAGATAATTGGAGCGGTAGGGTCACTCTTTATTTTATCATACATAGCGATGGCGATGGCTATCTTGAGGGGACTCTCACAACTCTCTTTCCCTTCCCCTTTCCCTATCATCAATCCATTAAGCAGGAAGATCTCTAGATGGCTGCTAGCTGAGAACCCGAATGAAATGGGATTTTTCCTATCTAAAATAGGGCTTTGAACCAGCCTTAGAGACCCTTTTTCTTTATCTTTAAAGAAAGTCCCGTTTTAATGATTTACAGAAATTTGCGTTTTGTTCAATTCTTCAAATAAAAGACTTCCTGCCTGTGCTAATCCGCATTGCTTTCAAGCTTTAGGAGAAATTTCTAATGGAACGAGCCTTAGTTCGGTTCTGGTGTTCAATCTAGTAATAGTACGGGCAGGGCAGGTAAGGGCCAATGAAGAAAGACTTTGTAGGTTTCAACTAGAGTGAAAGCAAGCTCAATATAATATGCGCATTAGAGAATAGGGGAATAAGAGGATAATCCGGAGGTTAGTGGGAGAAGGAGTACCTCGTTCTCTTGATTTCACTGTGACTTTTGAGTGTGCTGCGTGAACTGCATCAAGGGAAAGCAGACCAAAACCTCTTTGAAAGGAGCCACAAAGAGTATACAGACATGGGAACTGATCCATACAGATGTCTTTTTTGGTCCGGTTCCTCCGGTCGAGCAAATTTCTCACATTTACAGATAACCACTCTAGGTATGGTGATGTCTACCTGCTTCATGAGAAATCAGAAGCATTAACAGTCTTTAAGGTCTTCAAGGCAGAGGTAGAAAACCTTTTTTAGATACACAGGATCAAAGTTGTCAGGTCTGATCGGGGTGACGAGTACTTTGGCAGGCACACTGAGGTTTTATTTTCCTGGGCCGTTTGGGAGATTCCGCGAAGGATGTGACATAGTGGCGAAATCTTCTATTCCGGCCAGAATGGCCTTGCTGATAGGAGGAATCTTACATATGGTGAGCAATTATCACCTTCCTCTCTTTCTCTGGAGGGTCTCGTTAATCTTTCAATCAATGCCCGCTTGCTTGCTTAGAACCTTTCATCCACCTAAAGATAGCCAAAACTAAGGGCGTTAAGCACTACTTGCTTGTTAAAGGATTTCCAGTAACTACTACCCGTAGACGCTAACTCGTATGCCGTTGCCTAGGTTCATCGGAGCCTGTGAAAAAGGGGAACTCCCTAGCTAGCGGTTCCGGAGATTTTGGTCCGTACCTCGCTGAAATGCGAAGATTCCAGAGAAGATGTATCGGATACCCATTCCATAGAGGTCGACCTTGAAGCAAGCATTAGTCGTTCATCCTCTATTCGAATGTGAAGTGTTGAGATATCCGGGCTGTTAAGCCAAGGACCTCCCGGAGTTTTGGAACCGCCCATTCTGGAGTTTTTCTTCGACCTCTTGCAAACTCCAGAATAGTTTAAAGAAAGGTTAAGCGGTTCTGAGTGATATCTCCTTAGCGCAAGCACTAAGTAAGAAACCTACCTTTTCTAGGTAATGATTTAGATTTGCGTAACACACAGACGGATAACCCAATATCGGGGGCAGAGAAGCTGAACTTCCTTTACTTAGCTTAGCAACATCTGCATTAGCTACTGGAGTGGTAGGCCCTTCACTATTTCATTCATTCCTTCCTCACCGTCAATCCAATACCGGGAATTCACCAAGGTATGTATTCTATTCTAACTAAGCTCCGCCTGACAGCGGGAAAAAAAAGGAGCTCAAGTCAAAGAAATCCTTTCTAAGTTCCAAGATTAGCTTGCTGTCTCAGTTCGGCTATAAGCCTTTTGTTGCGAGTGTTGTGTACTAAAACGATTCAAAGCCCGGCCTTCGATCGAGAACCGGAATCGCGGAAAGGGAACAGAAACATTCTTTTGGATCGTAAAGAGCTTTGGTTTACAAACCTTCTGATTCCAATCTTCAAAAAGCCCGAGAAAGAAGAATTGGACTACGACTACCGGAAAGCAACAAATACTTTCTACGACAAGACCAAGAGTACTGGCACAAAAACCCTAAGACGCTTGAGCTGAACGTGTTTCCGACTTTAACTAGCTCTACTCTACTCAAGGACTAGACTGACTCGCCTACTCCCTACGCCCTACAACCCGAAAGACGGAACAAAGAGTTCTCTCTGCGGCTTAAGGCTCTGTCCTCTGTTCATAAGCTCAGTAACCAAAGCTACAAGAAAGAGGGATTTTGTCAAAGCGTGCCCCTGAGTACCGACACCCGAACTACTTGCCCTAACTATGACGAGTTGAACTGAGCTTGACTCGGAATAAGGGGAAAGACTTTCAGGATTAATCCAAACTTTCCATGACCTACTTTCCTTGCTGAACTTACTGCAGGAACTGCTATATTTCTACGAGCTGACGGCAAGTGGACTAAAGGCCAAGAAGAGGAGAGGAAGCAGAAGCTAATAACGCTTACCGCAAAGAACAGTTCTCTTTCTACGAGCAGGGAGGGTACAATAGAAAAGGATTTGGCATCGTACGAGGCCTAAGAAAGGCGTACATTCGCTTACCAAACCCTGGGAAATCCTTCTCTATACAAGTTCTCGGACATTCAGATAAAGACCTAAGCCCGAAGAGCTAGATGTAATGGCAAGCGGCACACCCGTAACCTTTGAGAGAGACTGAGCCACGTACCTTGACAAAGGAACTCTATTAGCTACAGGAACTCCAACCTATAACATCCTTTAGCTTCCATAACTATTGGAATTGCTAGTTTGATAAATATGCCCTCGCACTTCCAAACACATCATAAGCCAAACGAGTATTTCACAGAGAGCCGACAGGGAATTCCATTAATAACTGGCCGTTTTGATCCTTTGGAACAACTTGATGAATTTAGTAGATCTTTTTAGGAGGCCCTAATGACTATAGATCGAACCTATCCAATTTTTACAGTAAATGTCGGAATCAGGCTACTTTGTCTTCTCCAAAGCATGAGCAATGGTACACTGTGTTACACCTAACTTGTGAGCAAGTAAGGAGGCAGCAAGGTTACCCGAACTCTAATTACCGATGATTATATCTGGCTTGGCCTGCAACTCAGCAGTAACTTCTTTTGCAACATCCTCAGTGAAAGTTTCCATGTAAGGCCAAACTTCAAAGCGGGAGAACCAGAGCAGAGGAAAGCACTAGCTGGGATCACTTACGAAAAAAGAGTTAAGGAAAGCTAATAAAGGAAGAGCAATCCATCAGTTAAGACATAAATCGTGTACTGATTGCCGATATGCTAATGCTGTATATAAGATTAGGTACTATATTGTGGATACCTCTATGTATCATACTCCATGCTAACTAATTAAGTTAAATAGCTGAGAGGAAAGGTGTGTATTCAGGATTAGAGGGCAGAATCTCACTTCGAGCTGCGCCGTAATAGATCGAGTTTTTCTGCGCTTTGAAAGAGTGAGCTCCAAGTCCTTCAATATGGTCTTAATGGCGATCGCGAAACTTTCTTAATATATTTGAGCTGAGGGAATGAAACTAGTGAAGTGAGTTTAGTTCTCCGTTCTAATTAGACTAAAATAGAAAGAAGTTATGGATCGAGCCTATCATGATAACCTTGTTGACATCGTTCCTCTCCTCATTCTTTATAAAAAAAGAGAATTGCTTTGCTTTTTTATTCGCGCTTTGTAGTAATTAGAGGGAGAGCGCTCTGACACCGGGCCACAAAAGGTCGGATGGATCGGCCTATTGATAAACACCGACCAGGTCGTAACCATATTCTAAAGCTTTGGAAAGAAGGGCAAGCAGTAGTTGGAGAAGAAAAGGAGCTACTTCTATATTTAAATCAAATTAAGGTGAAGAAAGCATCACTCCTGCCAAGGAAAGCTACTCTAATGACACTGGCTGGAAAGTAGCTGCTGGTAAGGCTTAAACTGGCTTGGTTGACTCCTTAGCAAGCAACCTATGGCGCGTATCGACCGTACCCTATATTCGATCCTTTGGACCCTATTCGCCAGCATGTGAAAAGCATACGGCGACTTCCACTGTAACAACAACTCAAACGCAGGTGAGGGAGAACAACCAATAAAACCATAGGGGTGGTAACAGCTGTCTCAGACTCCTATCCTAACTCTCTTTCTAATAACAGGCTTGCTCATCTAAAGCTTTAAAACTAGCTTATTTTCTCACTTTCTTACCCAAGGGATTTTGCAATCCTTAACACTGAAACTGGATCAATGAGAACTTCCAACTAACATTGGCCTGGTAACTGCCTAAAGCGCTTAGGAAGGACTGGCAAAGCCTAAGAATGCATGAAAGGGTGAAACTCTTATTCCCGCTTTCGAGAGCGAGTTCGTCTTTTGCTACTATAGGAAAGGAAGAAGCTGGTTGAGTCGAAAGACGAAGGAAGTAGTTCAAGCTGGGTAACGAACAAACAAGGGGGCCTAGGCCGTGATGGTAAAGTAGGGCAAGGGAAGTCGGGTCTTTATTATACAACTCTAGGATAAGATCACTTGGCTATAATCAAGCGGATACTGCTTTTCCCGAATCAACATCAAATTGTAGCTAGGTCAGTCATAGGGTTATTTCCAGTCTAGTCTAGAATCAAGACCAGACAAAGCAGCACCTTAACTAGGTAAAAGATACCTGTGATAGCCCTGACCGTGGTGGACGCATACACTCGCAACACAAAAGTCAAGCGAAAGATGCCCCGAAAACTCCGAATTCCGGTAAGGAAGAAATTCATTGATAACAGATCATTGCTAAGAAAGAAGAGTTGAGGGCTCAGGGGAGATGAAAGATGAAAGCATTTTCTTTCGAGAGGGGAAGAATAGCCTAGTTTTGTAGCCAAGTTAAAGACGTGCCAACTTTTCCTACTCTTTCTTAAGCGCTGGTTCTGCTTTCACTAGATTCTCTTCTTTTCATGTTCCACTACCAATTATTGTATCTTCGTTTCGATCGGTTTAATAAATGGCAATTACCCCTACTTCTCTCGAAAGAGTAGATCACATCCACTTTCCTATGAAAGAAGCCGCCCTACTCACCAACCTTTCCACAAACATTTCAAGAAAGAATGCTTTGGATGGAAGCTTCGCTCCAGAAAGTACCACTAGACAGCAAGATAACCTTCGCACTTGGTATTCCACATTAGTAGTGTCATCGGGAGAAGCTCCTGCTTTGATGCTGGCCAACTGGGAGTAGGTTCCGGCTGCTCTTTCTGTGATGCTATTTCGACCTCGTTAAAGATATTAGACATTGAGACAGAAAACATTCGATCAGTTTCCCAGCGCTATGATCACCGTCAAAGACAGGATTCGAGGCCTTTGTCTCCTTGCAAAAAAAAGGTTAGCGAAGAGAAACCTCGATAGCGAGGAAAGCTCCTTGAAAACTCGTTTCCATATCATCATAGAATACCATTCGATTGAGGAAAGGATAATCCTCGAATTGTTAACTGGTTCAGGTAGTTTAAGACTTAGTAGCTCGCCCGTAAAGTAGTAATTCCTAGCTACTCTAGTAGCTCACTTCAGGTTGCTCTTCTTGCATACTTGCCCGAAGGAAGTCGCTTTCATCGGCAGTGGGCAATCCGTCCCCTCTAGTCTAACCGTCCTCCTTTCTATGAGTGAATGGGATGAATTTAACTATTCATATGCCTCTCTCCCACTCCTCTTTCGGCCTAACCTAAGGACTGTTCTATAACCTTCCTTACTTGGAAGCCTAGCATTTTTTCCGCACTAAGACCCTACTCTACTCTATTCCGACAGTCCCACAGGGCATTCTTCCACTGGCCAGTGTCTAGTTGAGAGTAGGATGAAGCCGCTTAGCTTAACCTTATAGTGGAATCCGATGGTTTCATACCCTTCTTTTAAGATGTAGTTTCATCTGACCAGTGACCAGAACTATTCCCCGCAATCCCAAGAGTGGATTCTGACCCTTAGAAAGCCCTTCTAGTTTCTAGTTTCGAGTTATGAGTTGAAGAAGAGGCCCTTGTCTTGAAGTGGCCTTAGCCGATTAGTTGCTAGTTTCTTCTTACCCTACATTCGAGTTTATACTTGATTCTGACCCGGATACTTTCTTCTTTCATCTTCCCCGAAATATGAGAGTTGTTGATTCGACGCTGACCCTCTAACGTCTTATAGGCTTCGTTTTTCTCGCCTTAGGTCTCCTTGCTCTTCCCCTTCTAGTTGACCCGAAAGCTTAGCCCCCAAAAGCTTTGGTCTCAGTATTTCACCCTCTGGAGCTTATCCCAAGAATTGAAGTGAAGAGCGCCGCTCTCTAACAAATATGTAGTTTATAGTTAAATCAGCAGCTATTCCCACAAGGGTGCTTGGAGGGAAGGGCGGATAAGGCTTCCTTTAACAAAGAAGGGCGCTTTACTAATAGTTGATTCTGACCCGGATAGTTGCTAGTTTCATCAGCTGCGAGACCTTGTCTAGTTTATAGTTTCATATTCCGTTGATAGTTGATTTGCGGAAGGGCACCGCTTTCCCTACAGGGCAAACTCTGCTTTGCGGAAGGAAAGTCCCTCTTCCTTATAGTTGAGTTACGTAGTCCCTATGGAGGGTATTGGTATTGGGAAGCCCGAGAAATGAACTCCTTAAAAGTATACGTATACGACCCTGATAGTGGATTCGCCGAAAGACACCGCTTTAACGTAAGCGAGAGGGAGCCTTAACCTTACTATCATTGGCATGGGCCGCTCTCTAACAACCCTTTCAAACCAGAGTGTCTTCACTAGGGGGAATTCATCCCTAAAGGAAGGCGGGGCAAGGAATGCAACTAGAGGGGTGGATCCGAGGAAGGAGGGATGTATGGGAAATAAGGCAAATATTGGTACTGGCCAGCCGAGATATAAGGAATGGATATCGGGTGGACCAGAGGGAATAGAAAGAGAATAGAGGAATGCTCGCGATATGCTCATTTCCCATCTGCTTCTCTTTCCCCTGCTGCGGTTGACCGATCCATATCTTTGAGGTAAATGTACAATACTCCTCTGACGGGGAGGGGCAGTCCAGACTTCATGGAGGAACTAGCCTTTGGTCTCGACTTGACTCTTTATGAGGGGTCTGATAGTCCTTTTGATGGGCTAGCCCGCCTCGATAGTAGTACTGCGAAAACGGAGATTGCTCGTCCTGCTCGAGCCATTAAGGAGAGAGAGGAGTGGCTCCTTACGCTGGGACCCCTTTTCTCTGGTTATTGGGCGGAAGAGGGTGCTTGGGATGACCGGGATTAGTGGATTCCTTTTTTTGTATGCTTTCCTTTTGTTTTGGCTTTCCTGCTGCTCTTTTCCCGATCTCTTTTTCTTCATTAAAAGTCTTTACAAGCCGCAGACATATAGCCAGATAGTGCCATCCCTAAAAAACAAATAACTTTTTCTTAGTAGAGCTATGACTTACTTAGTTTAATCCTACTAGAAAGGCAGTGAGTGACCTACATGGAGTAGGAATAGGAGGCAATATCCCCTCTAAGCCTAGGAGCTCTGGGGGGCGTTACCCCTGTTACAGTTGGAGTTGACGGTCCCAGTCTTTTCTGTTTGCGTAGGAGTTTTTCCTCTTGCTCCATCGAATGCACTGAGAGAAGTAGCTGTGAGGAAGAAAGAGCTCTTTTGAGGGTTCTTGGGGAAAGTGAAAGAAATTGCTAATAAAGAATATGCTTTCTATATACCGAAGCTCTTAAACTAAGTCACGTAAGGTGATAGCGATCTCGTCTTTTGATGCTTTAATCGAAGCCTTGAAGGAGTGAAAGAGAGAAGAAAGAGTAGCTTGAAGCAATGCGTTAAGGGCATTTCTTTTACAATTACAGTGTGAAAGCCGCCTACTTGAGTAGTGCGTTGGATCTATGCTTGGGCAGCTTAATCGAGACTTTACATACGTAGATTGCCATGTCTGTATCCGAACGAAAACATTTTCCTGATGCTTTTGCCCCACCCCCCAGGGAATTTCCCAAAGAAGATAAAACAACCGTTTTGGATGAGGTCTCCCTAGCTCTTTGCTTCCACCTACTGAATCTTTATTTCTTACGGTCAATAGGGAGCCTTAAAACAGCAGTTGATGACACCTCATGTAGCTTCCTCGCAAGACCAACTGGCACAAAGAACGGCTACAACACAAGCCCGACTTCCCGCCTAACTCCACCCGAAACTCCTTCGTCCCCTTCACCTTCGGTTCATAGCCTTCGTCTCCTGATGCTTCCAATGTGAACTCCGAAATGGGCTTCGGATTGTCAGAGTAACTACCCATAGGCCTTAAGGGGGCTTGCCTCCTTCTCCGAGTTTGAATTGAATTGGGGCACTCGCGGTATAACAATCAGTACGGATTCGACTAGCTCGAACGTGGGTCACTCATGGTTGAATGTGAACAAATAGCCGGTCTTAGCTGTTCTTGCCGTTGAAGGAAAAAGCGATGCCATTGAATGGCTTGGAGGAAGGACAATACCTTACCCTTAGGGCTATGCCTTTGAATTTGATGCCTTTATCTTCGACCCCAAGCCCTAGTTTTCTACCTTTCTTGGGATTGGCTAATGCCGATTTCCTTCTTAGAGCCTGGTTCGTACCATGCCTGTTGAAAGTATCTTGCCTGTAAACAGAATACTAGCAGACATGATCAATAGCTCTTACAGAAGGCAATGTAATGGATCAAATGGGGGAGCCAACCGCTTCGACGTCTTCAGAGTCAGAGAAGTGGACAAATGCTGCTAGTCTTAGAGAAGTAGCTGTGGCACTTAAATTAGCTTGTGTAAAAAAAAAGGACGTCTTTCCTGTACGTAGGAACTTAGCCCCACCAGAAAGGTCTATCGGCGTATACTACTCAGTATCGGACTGAGCGATGCTACTGCGCGGTCAAGGCAGTAGGAGCGATGGCCTGATAGCGATAGGGTTGCCTAGAGCCGATGAAGTAGCCGTCGTCGCTCATGCCATGCTTTCAAAGAGGATGGGGGACAGGTTCCCCCAATCAACGACGCTTCAAGGACACAAAATGCTCAGTCGAAGCGATGGGTATCGTCATCCACCTTTCGGCGATAGACAGAGATCGTTGATGAATGATCAAAATGGTTTTTGGGCTTCGGTACTGCGAAGGCCGATCAAGGCAAGAAAGCAAGCTTAGTTTGACTCTTCAACGGTAGAGGTACCTTCCCTCGCTCTGATAGGGCGGAAGTTTTTCCCTGCATCGGGCTAGATCGATCGGATTGACTCATTGCCTTCGGTGAAAGTGAACCAATGTCCCGAAAGGTTCCCCCCGAGACTCCAACCCTAATTACGCTCGTCAGCTCGTCTTCGACTTAGCTCCCAAAGGTTTCCCGAGGACAATGATTTCCTCTTCAATTGCTTTTCCTATCCAGATCCAGGGACGTGTAAAGCAGCCATTTCTATTAAATACGATACCACCTTCCTTCCCACTTGAAATTGATTCAACAATCGCTTCTTTCCCAGCTGCCCATTCGTTCACAGTCGATTCAACTTAAACCAATGTCACATGTCTTGTGAGCATTCAACCATGAGATTCTTTCTTTTGTTCACATCAGATCTTTCCCTCTGGGCTGGGATATAATGGAAATAATTCAGCATCTGCTTCACTGTATGCTATCTGGGTCAGTTGGGATTGGGATTCTTAGTTCTTTTTTATTTGATTTTCCTTCTCATCTCCCTTTCGCTCTTTCTGGTGATTGGATTGGCTAATTGCTCTAAACTCTCTCTTTGCTTTGTCGATGCTCGTGCAGCGGAAGGACTGCTTCCTTATAGGCTTCTAGTAGCCCCCCAACCTTGAGCAATCGCACCCAACCTTGCGATTTTGGCCTCAAGTCGGATTACTTAATAGAGGGTCGACAAAAACGACTTTTTTTATCCACCCGGGGGGGTTTTGGGCTAAAATGACTTTTTCCTTCTTCCTCTATGGATAGGGCGACGTGACACGCGGTTAGAAAGGAGAAGAAATGGATCACATGTCCCCTTCTCAACAACCTTTCCCGCATCAGTAGATAGAGTCGATTTCCTATCCTTGGTCAACCTAAGGCTTTTCTTCTCTCTATATTTAGTTACCGACCCGAGCCTATGCGAATAGAGCCTACACTGGCTCTAGGCCAAAGCGATGAAAAGGCGAACGGTCTATATCTATAATATTTGAAGGTCCATGAGAGAAAGCCTAGCCCTATCTTAACCTTATGATCCTAGTTGGCTCGAGTCAGGCAGAGGCAGGCTACTTCTTAGCAATCTCCAGATACCAGCTGCCATTGAAAGAAAAGGAAAGAACTTCCGGGCCGGGCTTCAGGAAAAGCCCATCCTTCTTATGATTCTCCTCAAATCGAGCCATAAGTGAAGTGGGACTTTCAAGGCTTTGGGCGAAGTCCATTGGTCCGTTTTAGGCGATAGGCGATAGGCTTTATCGAGCGAAGGTCTTCCAAGGTTAGTACAGGGATGTGGTGAAGCATAGCGAAAGAAAGGGGACTGACATGAAGCATATCGAGCACAGGTCGAAACCGTTCTAAGCCCTTGCCCATTCCTTTTACCCTGAATTTCATCCATCTGCTCTGTTCCACCTTGGCTGGGATAGAGTATCTAGAAATCTTTCTTTTCTCTCGGTACCTTTGGCTAGCGCGAGGTTAGTTAAGGAGAGGAGCGAAAAAGCCTAGCTCAGTAAGCAAGTGCTACAAACCTTTTAAACTAAAGGTACCCACGGACATAAAATGCTAGGTTGTGAGGAAGTGAATCGGTTCTTACCTGACAGTTCCTAGAATTGGACAAAAGGTTTTGTCCGTGAATCAGAAAAGGAGCTCTTGTCGCAATGGAATCCGTAACTGCTGCTATTGAGTCTGCTGTGGGAATAAGCGCCTAGAAGAGAGCTTTCACTGGCCTTACTATGAGGATGGATGTAGATATAAGTCGTCTCTTGGCCAGGGCATTAGCTGCTTCAACTCCTCATCAGACTTTCCCGATAGCGGAATCGATAGATGTTCCCACGGAGCGCTAACTAGCAACCTTTATTCCTGCTTTTACGTCTTGCCTTTGCTACTTGAGAGAATGCCTTGGACCGAGACCGAAAGCAGCTGACTTGCTTGTTATGCCTTTTCCGTTAGCTACTTAGAATGAACCACACAGAAGCGATTTCGAACATTGCTATACGAGACATGATCGGACAGGCTTTGCTCCAGTATTGGTTTTTCGTGGTATCCGGCCTTAAGAGAGAGATTTCATCCCCTCGGCTTGCATTCCCCTTCAAGCATTCTGATTCATGTGGACCGATGCCCATAGCCAGAGAACAATTAAAAGAAATCGATGAATGTGTCCAGACCAAGCAAGGAATAAGCGCTAGCAGATGAGATTGGACCTATAGACTAGGCACCAACAGCAGATTCGTGTGCATAGCCTTCCTTTTTCCTTCTTACCGGCTCTGTGACCTTAGTGAACCTAAAGCTATAGTTTTCACTTCGACGAGCTCCGTTCACTCCCTATCTCTGGGAATTCTCCTTTCATACATCTATTCAATACTGGATTCAATGGTTTGTCCCTTGACACCGAAGCAAAAGGACTATGAACCTGCCAATGGTAATATCTATAATGAAAGAAGAGTACCGTGCACTAAGGCCTGGTGCATTCGAATGAGACAGCTCTTCCTCTTTTCTAATAGAGAGGCTTTTTAAGCGAAGTGCTTAGGTTGTTTGGTCGGAAGATTTGGATTGGGTTGGTTATAAGTCTGACTTAGAGGACTCTGAATATGTGGAGTAGTGAGCCGATCCCCCTTTTCGCGGTTTTGATTGTTCTTCCAAACGAAGAGACCAATAAGGGCCCGGCCTAGCTTCTGCGAACGCTTCGGTGGATAATTCTTCCTTTTTCTCGGCTTATGACTCCATGGAGGATTCCTAGTCTGCTTACTTCCCCACTGCCCATGGCTAAAGAAAGAGCACTTCGGCTATCACAAAAGACCACGCACAGGTGCATTCTGCTGAAAGTCCTGGTAACTCACCCCCTTTTCACTTACCTTCCCCAACCGCCCTAGCAGCATATCCCTTTTTTCATTCGAAACAATAGATTCCTTTTCTCCCGATCTCCTACGTATGGAGGAATGCTGGGGCAAGTTTCGCCTTTCTTATCTGACCATCCCCGGGACAAGGAGCAACTACTCTCATGGTCGAACAACAAAGCTAGTCTGCTTGCTCGAGAAAGAGACGACCTCTCAAATCATCAGTAAGGGAAGAATGGGTCCCATAGCCATTGCATTCATTGATACAAAAGGATACAAGTGAGTTACCGAGTAGCATTCGATTGGTTCTTCTATATCTAACTAAGTAGTAATCTTCTTTCTTTGAAACCCTGATCGAGCCGAAAGAAAAAAATAATATTGATTTAGGCTAGCGCTTGCCGTTGCCATTGGTTCAGATCTGATTGAAGCACAGGCAAACCAACTCACTCAATTCACTCATCGAGGAGTGCCTCAGCCAGGGAAAAGTCATTCAACAGCCCCCCCATCCTGCTTTTCTAGCGAAAGGAAATCCATTGACAACACGACTTCGCTCTGCTCATCCTTATCCTTATGAATAAAAAGGGGCGGATTTCACTTTAGTAGAGAGGTCTCTTTAATGGAAGTGAACTCGAAGGAGAGTTAGACTCCGTTTCAAAAACTGGACATCCAAATGCCTTGCGCTCACGGCCCCTTCTTCACGTTGAAGTTAATCGTGGCAGCAGCCCGAGGTGGGAACGCTTACGAGACACTGGTGTCAGCCAACTCACAAATAGGGACACTTCCGAAGAAGAATAGGTTATGTTCTCCAACACCTGAAGAATTCGGAGAAAGTCTAAACAGAGATCCCTAAAGCTGCTCTTCCGCTACTTACTAATAGAAAGGTTTTTTTCCAGCGGGCTATCGAATTTGGAAAAGCCATCATGCTGAAGTGACACTCGCAACTAAGGCTTTCATCAAAGTCTCGATGTCGGGAAAGCGCTTGTTTTGTCTTCCAGCCCGATCCCGATGTGGGAAATAATCCTTCTTGTGCGCTTTCAAATCTTTCATCGGTTCTCCCGGGGAACTCGCCCTTGGGATTCTGAAATCTCTGTTTCGTATATCGTCGACGTACACCTCAACATTTATTATAATACATGCATCATATCGTGAAAGATTACAGTCAACGCCCTTATGAGTATGAGCTCCAGTTTGAGACCGATACAGTACGAGACACGCCCGATGACCGATTGCATCTTTAATTCCTTTAAAGAGTTCCGATTCCAGATTCGCTGCTAACAAGGGCAATAATCTTCAATACTTCAATCGATTCACTACTGATACAGTTGACAACAGAACCCGCTTACCTAATACTGAAATAAATAACTCGCTAAACTACAGATATCACATATTGAACGGAAGACTTGATGTTGCTTTCTTATCGAGACTTGTTATAGCTATATCTATTCCTTCCTTTCTCTCTTTAACAAGCTTTCTTTCTACAGATAAGCGCCAATAGATCGACGAAACTCCAGGTTGACTATCAGACAGATCTTTCACAATACAGATCCGTTACAGTTTCCCGATGAAAGCGAGAACAGCAATTCATTCTAAACCATTCGTATGTGTACTGATTTCGAAATGCTTTCTCATAAGAATAGGGTACTCTATTGGGGGAAAGTCTTATATAGTTCTTTACTCTACGCTAATAAAAGAAGTTAGTAGACTAGCGGAGCTCTTATTATAACTCTAATGCTTGTGAGTAAGTAACTCTCTGGAAAGCCTAGTCCTTTAGAGGAAAGCAAGCCCCTTCTACTAGAAAGCTATTGGATTCAAGCTAGGAAGCAAACGGATAGGAGCATCGGTCGCGCATTCCGGTAGCATATTGAGTCTCATGTCTGGGTGCGATTCCCTTCCTTTTCATAGATATCTTCTTTTCTGTCCTTTATAACTCTAATACTTATGGCGAAAGGAAGTCCCTGAAAGGAAGGTAACGGCTGGCTAGCCCCTACTACTATAAAGACGAAAGGTGGCGAAGTCTCATATGCCATAAAGCCAACAGCAGCATCGGTCAATAGGCAGGCGATAGTGGCTTCGGTAAGCATTCCCCGTGCCCATGATTCTAGGGCTAGTCCTTTGTACCAGAAGAGTGCACTTGCGGTACAAAAGAGAGTAGGCTATTTCCGGAAAATTGTCTTATTTTTAAAAACCCCTGATTAGTAGTAGCAGGGTTGACACGAAAGGCCTGTTTTCCTTCATCGTTTAGCTAAGGAGGTAGGGAAGGGTCCGCAGAAGGAGAGAGACAGAGGAATTGGGAGATCACTATCCTCCCTTGGGGTCCCGAGCGAGGACTTCTTAACAGCCGTCTTGTGCGTGCGTCTTGCCTTGCCTGTCCTTGCTTTAGGTCAGTCCAGTCCAGGAATCCTTCCTAAAAGCGGTCTAGTTTAGTTAATAGATATCTCAGTTATTGATAGCAAAGGTCTACGCCTAATATGAAAGGGACACTGAAGCTAAATCCGCAGAAAAAGAAATTGACGTAGATGATAGAGGCAGAATGATAGCAGTTGGTGCTTTAGTTTTAGTACAAAGAGTAGGAATTTTCTAATCAAAAGACCTAACTTCTTGTTCACGCTCTCCTGCAATTGAATCTCTTGTTGGAAGGGCTTGAGTGAGTAGTGGGAGTAGCAGCAGTAGTGCTAGGCTGACTTTCATTTTCATGATTATCTTTTCTTTCTTCTCGGCAAAAGCTCTTTCTGTTGCCGGTCTTGGAGGAATAGCTACTAGAAGGGGCGAAGTTCCATCGATTTAGCTTAGCGGCTTTAGTAAGGACAGTAGGAAAGGAAAAAGCGTAAGCGCTGCATTTCTTTTAGGAGAAATCTTTTTAATCGTTAAGAGAGTGCCACTCAAATAGAATCTTTTCCTTATCCGGATCTATCAACTTTCTCAGTGAGTGCGAAGAAAGAAAAGGATTTCGTCGGACTAAGGACTGCTTTCGATGGCAATCCCTCCCAAAAAGGGAATACGAGAAGAAGAAGCTGATGCTATTTGCTTTGAAAGGCTGGAAAGCCTAGAAGTAGAAAGAAGTAAGAACTCTGGGGAGCGAAGTCACTTCCGGGATTCCGGATTCACTTCTTTTTGAGGGAAAGAAGCCGGTAGCAAAGCAAGGTGCGGAGTCTTCTTCTTTTGATTTGAGAAGAATTCATTCCGATGAAAGGCTGCTATTTCATCTGCTGCAAAGTCTGTAGGAAAGAAAAGTCAGAGTTCTAGGGCTGTATCTACATTCCTCCCTCTATGGGCAGGATGACCCACTTATCTCCTGGGAGTGCGGACTGTTGAATCTGCATAGGGAGCCTCATACCGTATGGATGGGAATAGAAGAATTCTCCATAGGCCCTATGATAGAGAACTATTCTTGTCTACCTAACCCGAGTAGGATGTATGTGCCCAAAAGAGCTAGGTTTTTTTTACCGTCTTCCAGCATAGGATTATTGGCTTAGCAGGGTAAGGAGTTTAGGAGTTCCCAAGCAAGCCAATTTCCTTCGATTATTGTAGCCCCAAGGGCATCCATCCATTCTTTCTGCATGGAACTAGTCAAAAATAGAGTTAAAGCAAGGTATTCGGGAAAGCCAACAGCATCCACAAATAGGGCAGCGCTCTCGTTTATTTTCTTTTAAACTTAATGCAGGGTAATAGCTAAAGCTGGTCACCCTTGCGTCTTGAAGAAGGAGGTGGCACCTCTAGACTTACTTTAGGTGGTCACTTCATATCATATTCTTCTCCGGAGCTCATGGGATTGACGTAAGGGGGTAGACCACTAGAAGTAAGAAGTAGAAGTTTGCTCTTCACTCAAAGTGCTCTAGGTAGTCTGACCTCTTAGGTCGCGAATCTCCCTCTAATTCCTCGTATGTGATCTCATCATCTTACTTTCCTTCTCCCGACTTGACTCTATTCCATGCCAAGACCGAGAGAGAAAGGACTAGTCCTGCTTAGAGATAGAAATAGGATTTAAGTTCGAGCTGGCATTACGATTTGAATTCTAGTCAGATCAATCGAGATTGAGCCAATCCCACGCTTTTGCGAAAAACCGAGAGATAGGGGAATAGCTCTTTACACCGAAACCACAAAGACATCAAATCAGGGAGTCTCATCAGAGCTAGAGATCCTAATTCTATTATATTACGTCACCGGTCGCGAAAGAATAAGGCTAGCCCGCTTTTACACGATTGACAGAACTAAGCTCAGTCTTTCCACTTCCTTGCGATCTTAGCATCCGTTTGAATAGAAGCATTCAACATCATTAGACGAAATAACTGGATGCTCTTCCACAGATAAAGTAAATAAGGCTCGAGAGACGATTGCTCCAATCTGAACTCAGAGCAAGCTATCCGCCTCCCTACTCCCGCTAAAATGATTGTCCCATCAGTCTCTCTGTGACAACTCACTTTTGATCTCTCAATCGACTCGCATTTGGACACTTTTTCTAGTTTTGAATCAAACAAAACCTCTGGCACAAACCAAGGCCGGCTACTTTCTATGCACAATACCTGTTCGCAGATGAAGCTGATCTCTTAAAGAAAGAATTTGCCGCCTTTCCGATACAATTGGTGTCTTTGGCGCATACCGAAATCTGGCTTGCTCGATCGGATGAAATAGCTTTCTTGGCCACGTTTGAATCTGTTCCTTCTGCGAAAAGAAGAACCGGTTGCCTTTTCTACTTGGCCAAGCCAATCTCGACAAAGTGAAAAGTGGAATCGATTCTTTATCAATGGCCCACCCTTTCTTTGAACCTTGTTAATGATCGAACTTAAAGATATGAACTGAGTGCCATTTGATGAGTAACTGAGAACAAGGGAGAGGGATATGGA